ATTAATAAATTACAAATCGACAAAAGTCGATAGGTTCATTCGTCGGCCTGTGTCAAAATACTTGATTTGTTCAGGAAGTATTGACGTTTATATTTAAAAAAATTTAATTATAAAAATGAATAAAATATAAAAGGGGGTTGCTTTGTGGGGGTACGGGGTTTTCTAAACAATATAAAAAGATTGTCTCTTTATAAAAAACTCTTTTGTTAATTGTGACTTACCACTTTTAATTCTGTTGGGAGTTTTAATAAACGTAGATTTTGAATTATAAAATGCTTTTGGGCAGAATTTGCAAATGTAATAACTATGTGAGACGATAATTTTTGTGAGCTAAATTGTTCCCGCGTTTTCTTAAACACAAAAGGAGAGCGGATTAGAGTGATTAGTTTTTTAGAATTTCTTCTTTGTACCAGCTTTTTAGCGTTTAAACTACTAAATTTTTTAGACAATTTAAAAAAACATCGGCCTAAATAGCTGCTGTAGTCAAGTGTTTCAGCAAAGCTACTGCATTGTTTTAAATTATTAGTTAGTTGGGAGGCTGGTACTTTTTTTAAACTATCACTATTATTAGAATTTATCATTTTGTGGTGCAATAGCCCCTGTTGCTTTTGATACCTAGATAATATGGCATTTTGACAGTTTAACAAACTTGTGCAGCTTGAGGTAAAGAATCCCAAGATAATGGGTGCGCATTCTTTTATAGTTCCTGTTTTATCTGATATCGGCTGTATTTTTAATTCAAAATAGGCGCGTAGTTGTTTTGCACAAAGATAATTAAGGTAATTGATTAACTTTTCAATCGCAGCAATACTACTACTAATATCTTTAACTTGACATACGGTGTAACTTCTTAAAGTTATTGTTAGCTTTTTCCTTTGGGTAATTACAGTGGAATTTTCAAAACATAGGCTTTTATTAAGCGTTTGTGTTTTAAAACAGCACTGTTGTTTTACTTTGTTCAGTTTTCCCAAAAAAATAATATTTTTGTTATGTTGTTTTTTTATGAGCATTATTATTTCTATTATTAATTTTTATTACGATTATTGATTGTTTTATATATTTATAAAATTACTAATAAACTAGGTGTTAAACAAACTACTTAAAGGCATATTTAACATTTATTAGTTAAAAGATCTTGCATCCTATGCGTATCTCCAAAATTAACTGTTTCAAAGTAGTCAATTATTTTATCAAATCGGGCTTTCTCCCTTAAAAAAAAACAGTTTTTTTAACTTTAACTTTAACTCAACGGCTTTATAATTGGCCATACCTACTATACCATGAGTACAGTTGTTTTCAATTTAAAGTGTTACAAACTGTAAATTAACGCTTTACAGAGTATTTTGATCGGCTACTTTTTCGTAACTCTACGGGTTTGCAATCATAAACTCCTCTTATTACCCTATATTGAACACCGGGGACATCGCGTACACGACCCCCTCGTATTAAAACGCAACTGTGCTCTTGTAAGTTATGTCCAATACCTGGTATATTAGCTATTATACTTTTAGAGTTACTTAATCGAATTTTGGCTACTTTGCGAATGCCTGAATTTGGTTTTTTTGGCGTTGTTGTATATACTCGAACACAAATCCCGAATTTCTGAGGGCATTTTTGCAAAGCCTTTTTTCTATTACGCTTTATTTTAGGTTTCCTTATATTTTTTAATAATTTCGCTAATGTACTCATTATATTTTACTGATTATATTTAATTAATTATTATATTTAATTTAATTAATTGTATCTAATTAATATCTTTTGCTTTTTACTGGATGTTCTAATACGCTTTTTATTTAGTAAGCAAAGAAAAACCACTGGTTTTCTACTTTAATTAGTTAGACTAATATATACTTACAATTGTTGTTTTGCAGGCGCCTTAAGGCTGCTTACACTTATTATCAGAAAAGCAGGATTTGAACCCACATATCCAGCACCCAAAGCTGGCATGTTACCTATTACATCATTTTCTGTTTTGAAAGCTGTTTTTAAAGCTATATTGCATTTTTTATTTAAACAATATAGTCATTTAATCTAAGCTTATTAAAATAATTCAAAACTGTACAACATTGCAGTTGTGAACAAAAACCAAGCTAAACTGATTGGTAGTAATACTTTCCAACCCAGCACCATCAGTCTATCGTAGCGATAACGTGGCAAGCATGCTCTTACAAAAATAAACAAAAATAGCCAAATTAGTGTTTTTAATGCTAACCAAACTGGCCCTGGAATGATATAAAAAATATACACATTGAGTGGTGGCAACCATCCGCCTAGAAAGAAAATCGTTACGAGAGTGCTCATTAAAATCATAGCCCCATACTCAGCTAAAAAAAACAAGCTAAATCCTGATGAGCTATATTCTGTAAAGTACCCCGCAACTAACTCTGCCTCTGCCTCAGGAAGGTCAAAGGGGGCTCTATTTGTTTCCGCTAAACAAGCTATGAAAAACATAATTAAAGCCGGCCAGTGAGCCAAGGCAAACCAGCACTGCTCTTGTGCTAAAACAATTTCAGTTAAGTTTAGGCTCCCCACAGTAACGATCACTGTTAACAATATTAACCCTATACTAACTTCATAACTAATCATCTGAGCTGCAGATCTCAAGCTGCCTAGAAATGCGTACTTTGAGTTGGAGCTCCAACCACTAGTGATAATCCCATAAACTCCTAAAGAACTTATTGCAAAAATATATAAAATCCCTATATTAAAATCTGCAATAGCCATGGTGTAACCAAAAGGAATACCTGCCCAAGCGATTGTGCTACATATAAAGCTTAATATCGGGGCGGTTAAAAAAATTAATAAATTAGCATTAGTAGGAATTAAAGGTTCTTTAACAATTAATTTAAGGCCGTCGGCAATTGGCTGAAGTAATCCTATAAACCCTACAACATTTGGCCCTTTACGTCTTTGGCATGCCGCCATTACTTTCCGTTCTGACAAAGTTAAGAACGCGGTGGCTAATAGCCCTACAATCATAACAGCGATTACTTTTATTGTAAGAATAAGCATTTTTAAAATTAATAATTAATATAGACCTCATTTATCCAAAAGGTCTTTTTTTAACATGTTAAATTTTTTTTATTTATTGAAGCGGCCTAAAGGGCTTTTATTTACATTTCTTGTAGCTTTATATTGACCCAATCAACATAATCTTGTTCGCGAACTGCTTCTAGCGCAATTGGCATCATACCGTGGCTTGATCCGCATAGCTCCGAGCATTGCCCATAAAAAACGCCTTGCCGTTTTATAAACAGCATTGTTTGATTAAGTCTGCCAGGGATCGCGTCAAGTTTAACACCTAAGCTTGGAACAGCAAAACTATGGATCACATCACCTCCGCTTGTAAGCAATCGTATGTGTCTATTTACGGGTAGAACTAGACGGTTATCAACATCTAGTAAACGTAGTTGACCTTGCTCCAAATCGTCGTCTTGTAGTACGTTACTGTCAAATGTTATTCCGTTTGTTATTAAACCGTCATGAACTTCATAGTCCCCGTACTCGTAACTCCAGTACCATTGTCGTCCAATTGCTTTTATTGTTAAACTTGGTTCGATTACTTCATCCAGACTATACAACAACGTAAAGCTCGGAATGGCAATTACACATAAGATTAACGCAGGAACAGTAGTCCAAATAATTTCGATTAAGCTATGGTGGTGAACTTTATAACTTATTTCTGAGCTACTTGCACTAAAATTATATAATATAGCGCATAGCATATATAGAACAAAACCTGCAACAAATAGCATAATTGCCCAAATATCCGAATGCAAAGCAATAAGCCCTTCCATTAAAGGACTTGCAGGTTCTTGAAAACCAAAACGGTCAAACATGGCGCTAGTTGCACTCAGTGGAGCATCACAAAAACTAATTACAGATATGTTAAAAAATGTAATTAAAATATAATAAGACAAAGAAAGATTTTTCATAATAAACAAATTATTTGAAATTAGCTACTTATTTTATTAATGCTTATTATTTAATAAAGCAATTAGATAGCCCTTTTTTATTACAATATTATGCAGTCTAGGATTCGAACCTTTAGAAAACCTTTGCTTTTTATAGCAATTTTTAACTGCAATTGATTTAAAAATTTTAAATTTAGAGTTTCAAGTCTTTCCAAATATTAAAGCTCTGCTTTCTTAAATAAAGAAATAAGGCAAAAAATGCCTAGGCTAGGCAACTATTAAGCACGTGACCATTAGGACAAAGATTCTAAAGTCTATAAATAATACTATATTAGTAAAACACAGCATAGTTAATCCACACATAGCAGCAATAATCATTATTGTAGCATAGTGATAAATGAGACCAGACTGAGTAGCGCCTAATTTAATATATACGCTTTTTAGAAATTTTGGTAGTCCAAGGCCGAACATAGGTAATAGCTCAAGCAGACCTTTATCGAATACTTTTACAAAGTCGAACCCTATTTTATATCCGTTATACGCAACGAGTTCATTTAATAACTTATCATAAAACCATCGTTGGTTTAAAAATAAATAAACGTTGCTCAAATGGTTAGATGCTATTTGATAAGCTTCAGAAACCCAAATTATACTAAATAAATAAGCAATAAGTGCACCTGATATGGTTAATACTAAAGGAAGAATTTTGACAAATTGAGGCAAAAATTCTGCTTCTATCATAACGCCGTTATTAGGTTTTATAAAAATTGAGTTATTCCAAAAGTCACTTCCAAGTCCTATAAACATAGGTTTAAAAAACCAACCCGCATAAATAGAGCCGATTGCTAATATAAGTAATACTAAGCCCATAACCCAGTCAGCGTCGTGAGCATTAGCGTATTGCTTATATATATTTGTATACTTGCTTTTAGATTCAAGGTTATTTTTTCTAGCATACGGGCTAAAATTATGAGCTTCAGAACGACTGTTAATATTAGTATGAAAACATAGAAATAGCAATCTAAAACTGTAATATGACGTAGTAAACACGCTAAAGCAAGTTAACAAATAACTAAAGTGAGCCGCTATGCTATAACGCGCATAAGCCAGTTCTAATATAACGTCTTTTGAATAAAACCCAGTTAAAAAGGGCGTCCCCACGAGGGCTAAAGTTCCAATAAGAAGAGCTGTATAACTAAATATAAGAATTTGTTGCAGCCCTGCAAATTTTCGCACATCTTGTTCATTTGCCAAAGCATGAATTACTGCACCAGCAGTTAGAAAGAGTAAAGCTTTAAAAAATGCGTGATTGAACAAATGAAAAATTCCTACGTTGTAATTTGAAAGACCACAAATTGTAACCATATAACCCAATTGACTACAAGTACTATAGGCTATAATAGACTTAAAATCATTTTGGACTAATCCAATAGTCCCTGCAAAAATTGTTGTAATTGCTCCAATTACAGCTATAACAACTGTTGCATATGGAGCAAATTCTAACAATGGACTAGTTCTGGCTAATAAAAACACGCCGGCAGTTCATAAATGTTTTATGTGATAACACATAATACTTGCTTTTTCAAACAAGATCGGACTGTATATTTAACTTTTCAGATCCTTCTTCCAATTACATAATTTAATGATTTCTATAAGACCGTGCTCAGTTAAATGGGCTTTTTTCATTGAAAGCTTATGAATCTTAGACCACATGGAAAAGTCTACGCTCTTTTTTGTTTTTAAGCAGAACCGCTGCAAATATTTAACCAAATAAATTAACAATTCTTTATTGCTTAAATAAAACACGTACCCCTTCCATGATGGATCAAAACGAATATTTGTTTCTCCTTTAATGTTAAATAAGTTTCGAATTAATATAAGCACATCTGGCTGTCTTTGTGATATGGCGAAATCAATTAGTAGACGTTTACCTGATCTGCTGGTATTACAGCTCCTCACTCTTGCCGCAAAGCAACCTTCAGCATCAATAAATCCACTTAACCAGCTATTATTAAAAGAAGGTCGAATGTCTGAATTTATTGCTTCTAATTGCTGGTTGTATTGCTTATTTAGCACGTTTAACCAAGCTTTAAATTGTTGTTTTTTATGATTAGTAATTAAATTTCCGTTAAACAGGTGAGCTAAACGTATAAAATTGTGTTTACCGGTGATATAAAAAACTCCTACATTTCTATGCTTGTCTGTGCGTGTGAGTATTTTACCAAAACCCAAAACTGACTTTATTTCATATAATAAATTGATATCTTTTAAATCTTGGGTTAAATCAAAGTATACTTTATTATGACTAATTATAAAACTCTCATCTCCTTCCACAAAACCAATTAGCCATATTAAAAAAGTAGTATCTACCTTTACATTATGACACGACTTTAAGGCCGTAAAGTTTGAAAACTGAAAAGTTATTCTGCGTGCAGTCTCTGAGGATCTTCTTCGCATGCTATATACGTAGCAGGGGCAAATTATTTCCTGCTGATTGACCCTATAAATAAATAAAAAATTTTTAATCATATTATTTTTTTTTTAATTAAACATTAAGATTTTATTATAAATCTCGTATTATTATTATACATATTTATCATATAAATGAAAATAAATAGTACTTATAACAGTATTTATAAACTTAATTTTTTTGGTTATCCCAGCATATAGCAGAATGAAAATTATATAATATATATTATATAATCCGGCAACAGTTTTACCATTGTTGCGGCGTGTAATAAAGCGCTAACAGGTGTTGGTGCATTCATGGCATTTGGCAGCCACGCATGCAAACCGAATTGTCCTGATTTACCCATTGCACCTATAAACAATAAAATGCAAGAAAAGTCTAGCAATGACCATTGAGTACTTGTATACCCCGCTATTTGTAAAGCCGCGAGATTATAAAAATCTGTAACACAGGTAAATAATGCTTGATAACAAGTTGTTTTATAGCAAAAAAATAAGCAGATTATACCTAAAGCTAAGGCAATATCCCCTACCCTATTTAGTAACATTGCTTGAATGGCCGCTTTACTTGCTTGAAGTCGAGTAAACCAAAAACTAATCAGTAAAAAGGAGGCTAGACCAACTCCCTCCCAGCCCACAAATAATTGTATATAGTTATCAGCTGTTACTAGCATTAGCATTGCCACAGTAAATAATTTTAAATAGCTTATAAATCGTATAAAATGAGGGTCTTCAATCATATAAGAACAACTATATAGTACAACTAAGCAGCTAATTAATGTTACAACAACGCACATTACTGCGGTTAAAGTGTCAAATAAGAAACCCCAATTGGCGTCAAACAGACCGCTATGAAAATAGCTTGCATAAGTTATTTGGCATGGGCAGCGGCAAAGGGCAACCTCATAAAAAATAGTAAAGCTTATAAGTGCTGAAGAAACTGAACTTATTAAACTTAGAACAATTGTTCCTCGAGGGCCAATAAATCGCCCAAATAGGCCTATGCAAACAAAAGTAATTAAAGGTAAAGTTAATAAAGCTAGATACATTGAAAATATGTTATATTTTATAAACGCCTACTCAATAGGCTGATTTAATATTATGAAAAGAGTTACTTTGTTTTTACTCTACATAACTAGGCTGGCAGGATTCGAACCAAAAACGCTTACCATTAAAATAACAGCCTACTTTACACAAAGGGGGAAAGCAGGGGGTGCTTTTTTAATCTGTGATACTTTTTTTTTATTTGATAATAAATAGATTTATTACTTCTTATTAGTTAGCGTCTATTGAAAAGGGTGTTTTCTGTTTATACAGAAGACAGTATTTTAATAAAGGACGTTTAAACAGTTAATGTTATTTATCTTTATACATTATTTTATTTACAAATTAGTATAATAAGATCAAATAATAAAATAATAAGATTATTAAAACCAAATATGCATATACGTTTAGGGTTTTACAATAATACTTTTATGAAAACTTTAGCACCCTCAATTTTTCTTAATAATTAAGGTGGCTTTTACTTTGCGGGGGTAAATACATAGACTTTTGGCACACTCTGCGGGAATTGAACCCGCGTTTATACTGTGAAAAAGTATTGTCCTGGTCCACTAGACGAAGAGTGCAAAAGGGTAAGAAAGTGCGTGATATAAAGTTCTACTATATAATGTAAAAGCATTTTTCCTTTGCCAAAGGTGGCTTTTACTTTGCGGGGGAAATAGAAATAGAAATAGAAATAGAAATAGAAATAGAAAAGCTGCCCTTTAGGCCGCGGTACGCTTAAAGAAAAAGCTAAGAGTAAAAGAAAAGATAATATGTACTTTGTTTATAACAAATAAAGTAAACAATTATAATAAACACGATCTTTTTAAAATAAGTAACAACATATTAAACTACTTGTGTAGGCTAAAACTATATCATACTAGTTGAATTATGTTATTTATATTAGCAAAATTGCTAAAAGACTAGATTGGAAGGATTCGAACCTTCTTTATTCCGACCAAAACGGAATGTTTTACCGTTAAACTACAATCTAAAGTATTCTTTTTTTATTTCAGCCACTATTAATTCTTTACAGTGGGACTATAAAAAGAATATTTGTTGTTAAGCGTTCTACTAGAATTGAACTAGTATTATAAGTTTCGAAGACTTATGTTTTATCCTTTAAACTAAGAACGCCTTATTATTTATAAAATTGTTTGTTGTACGCTAACTATCTAACAAAAGAAAATACTTTTATAATAGAACAATTGTTTTATTATTACAAAAGTGAGCCTATAACTAATTGTATTAAAAAGTATAATTGGGTATTCAAATTTTATTTGCAGATATATTTCAAAAGTATACTGTCTTATTAATTAGCTTACTATGCTTAAGCCAATTGAGGTTTTTTTACAGAGTTTTTGAAAAATGTCGTCTAACTGGGCTTTTGTAATGCCACTAAATTCAAAAAGTAACTGCCCCGGGCGTACTTTTGCTACCCAGTGACTAATTGAACCTTTTCCTTTCCCCATTCTTGTTTCTGCAGGACGCGCACTTACGGGACAGTCACAGCAGATTCGTGTCCATACTCGCCCTTTTTTTTTTAAGATCTTTGCAATATCTAGCTTGATTGTCTCTATATATCCGGCACTAATTGTCGCATATTGGACTACACAAATTCCATATAGCCCAAATAGAAGTTTTTTACTACTCACCGAACAGTGCGTTTGTGTTTTTAAATACACATGGTTAGTATTTATCAGCCAGAGATTTGATTTTTTAAAGCAATCGTTATTTGATTGAACATCATTTGATTGCTTTAGTAATTGTAGGTCATTTTTACCACCGTGAATACTAAGTAAGTACGGATTAATAACCGCATCATTATCAAAGCTATGCTGTTTTGAAAGCTTAGCAAAATAAGGTTTAAAATCTGAGGGTTTTGAGGTTGATATATAGCTAAACGATGATAAAAAAACAGTGTTTGTATTTTTTGAAAGTTGCCGTAATTTACGTTCACGGTGTATAAGTTTCCGAGTTTTTGTTTTTTTTCTAAAATACAGTTTAAATGCTAATTTTTTTGGTATTGTTGCCATTTGTTTATTGTTATTGGTAAATCTTTAAGCAAAACTACAAAAGTTGTCTAGAACAAAATAAATTAAAAAAAAAAGTTTAGGCTGATATCTTTAATTATGCAGCGTCAGTTGTTTTTAATAATTAAGGCAGTATTATTTTTCAATAACATTTGAAAGTTTCCGTGAAGTAGAGTTTGACGGCTATGAGCTAGATAATGTTTAAACTGGTTTCGCCATATTAGGGTGCCCATTTGATTTTCTAGTATTGAAATTAAATTCGGCGTTGATCTTGCGCTTATATGTCGACTCAATTGGTAATAAGGTATTGAAGTTGAATTTTCGGCTTTGTAACCAAGTGCTTTTCTTAAAGCTAAAGTAATAAAATTTTTTAGTTTATTTTTACTTAAATAGTGAAATGTTTTACTTAATTTCCCAAGTTGGTTTGTAATCAAAATATGATGGCTATGGTTATGCTTTCGTCGATTATACAATGGGTATAGCCGGTTTTTTTCTATTTTTATTCTATTATACAACACTTGTTTAAATCCTACCGTACTTGTAGAGCCTTTTAAAAAACTTAATAGAGTTAATTTTACTAAAGCGTTGTTAGCTCTTAATAATTTATTGAAAAAACCCTGAAATACCATGTGCTTTGTTTTTTTTAGCAAAAGGCTTATCTCTGTTTTATTAGAGAAGAAAGCTAGTAGTTTAGCATTTTTTACTGCTGCTTTTCTAACCTTTAGTTTATTCAAATGAATTATTATTTTAGCGTTATTTAATTTTTTACTATTGGAAGTCATTGAGCTGGTAATATATTATGTCTGTCTGCTCATCTGAGGGATAAATTTGTCACATAAATGACTGGATTACTACAACAATCAAAATTAATTGCAAGTAGGGTAAAAGAAAATGATACTAGCTTGCACCTAGATAATTATAAAATTAGATTTAAAACAAGCATAAATACAATTATAGAGACTTCATTCAAAGATAAAAACAATAATAATAAGACTTTGTCTATATATAAAAGTGTTTTACGCTAAAAAACCTATTACTTTAGCGTTTTTTAAGATTGGCTATTTTCGCTCTCTTTTTTGTTAAGGCAAAAGCTCCAAATTTAAAGCCTACATGATGTTCCGTTATTTTGATAGGGATAGGCCTCAAGCCGTTGAAAACATAGATTGTTTGGCCAATTAATCGTGGAGTTATTGTCGCCATCCGCTGATATATTATAGTGCGATTAATAATTCTGTCACAATTTTCTAAATTTAAAATAATATGTGGGATTTTCCAAGAAGATCGGGACATTGTTAATTTGATTAAATTATAAAAAAGTAAAATACTATGAGATTTATCTTTTATCTACAGTTTACAATTGTAGTAGTTTAGCAAGCAAAGAAAAACCACTAGTTTTCAACTTTGATTAGTTAGACTAACATACACTTACAATCGTCGTTTTGCAGGTGGTTTTGTGCCGTTATGGGCGACGCTGGTACAATCCTTTAATAAAAGAACAGTAAAATGTTGATTAAATATTTTTAAAATAAACCGCTTAGACGATATTGCACCTTTACAATGAAGCACTAAGTACCGCAATCCAAGACCAAAAGCCTTCTCTATTACAGCGTTGAACACCGTTCGTTGTGTATATCTAGTTTTTCGTCGACTATTTAAGCCACTACTTCCAGAGATACGACCTCCGCTAATAGACCACAGTGTTTTTTTTTGACCAAATAAAGTCGAAATTACGCAGTGCAAGTTATTTTTTGTCTTATTTACATGGATTAAACAAAACTGGCTTGGCTGGAGGTCTTTTAATTGTTTTAAAGAGTTTATACTATATTGTTGTTTTTTTGTTAACATTTCTATTATTTTCAATAAAAACGTTTTCTTTTTTAAGAAAACGTCTTACGCTGCTTTATTTTTGTATAATTAAAAAAATACAAAACATTTAGCCTGCAAACGCTCTGCTTTCTTGTCTTAGTGCGTCGTTTTTACAACCAATAAATGTTTGTAAAGTAAAGTAAATTTTGTTCGCATATTATATATATCTTGTTAAAATACAACAACTAACTATAAAATCTAGTTCAGTCCTCTAATATTCAAGGAAGATACTTAAAAAACCAGGGTTTACTATAAGTGCTTATTTGTGCTTTCTTTTATATATATGCCTTAGGCCCAGTCAAGTGCCCCTTTTGACCATTCATAAAAAAACCCTATAGTTAGAATAATTAAAAAACTAATTCCAACCCAGTATCCCATTGGGCCAATATCCGCGAGTGCAATACTGAATGGAAAACAAAATAAGATTTCAAGATCCATTACAAGAAATAATAAAGCAACCAGATAAAATCTAACATCAAATTTAGACCTAGCATCATCGAATGGGTCAAAGCCACATTCATATTGCGCTGTTTTTTCACTATTAAGTCTCCGAAATGCCACAAGAAAAGCGGCCCCACTGAAAATTATAGCAAATCCAGCAGCTACAATTAGATAAATAAGTATTGCTAAATAGTCAAACATAATAAACTTTAATAAAATTTAAACGATCACTAATTACTTTGTATGTAGTTTACCATATCTGTAATATATTCCTGCATACTAGATTCCGCATCAGAATCGAAATCTTTTGTGGCAACTATTGTTTCAACAAATGGCCAGCTGTAAGTAGTTAAATCGTTTACTACCAGTGACATAAATTGGTTTATTTGATCGAGGCTCAGTATGTCTAAGTAACCTTTTGATCCGGCGTATAGCATAACTACCTGAATTGGTGTTGAAGTTGTCGCAAATTGATCTTGCTTTAATATTTGAGTAAGTCGTTCACCACGTTCTAATACTTTTTTTGTACTTGCATCAAGATCACTTGCAAATTGAGCAAATGCAGCATTTTCACGATATTGAGCTAATAATAGCTTTAATTGTCCAGCTACCTTTTTCATTGCTTTTATTTGAGCAGCTGATCCAACACGGCTTACACTAAGACCTACATTAATAGCAGGTCGAATTCCTTTAAAGAATAAATCCGCTTCAAGGGCACACTGCCCATCAGTAATAGAAATAACGTTTGTTGGAATATAGGCACTTAAATCTCCAGCTTGCGTTTCAATAATTGGTAAAGCTGTCAAACTGTATCCTTTCCCCATATTCGCCGCTCTTTCAAGTAATCTACTATGGCAATAGAAGACATCTCCGGGGTAAGCTTCCCGACCAGGTGGCCGGCGTAATAATAGACTTAATTGACGATACGCCACAGCCTGCTTACTTAAATCATCATAAATAATCACTGTAGGTTCTCCAATATCTCTAAAGTATTCTGCAATAGTACATCCGGCGTAAGGGGCTAAAAACTGCAGCGGTGCTGAATCTGACGCTGTTGCTGCTATTATTACTGTCCAAGGCATTGCATTAACCTCCTCTAACTTTTTTGCTAGTTGGGCTACACTAGACCGTTTTTGTCCGATTGCTACATATACGCAAGTACTTCCAGCTTTCTCCGCACCAATACAGCTACTAACTGTTTTTGAGTTAACGTAGTCGGCCTCCAATTGACGAAGTGTTGTTTGGTGAATTATTGTGTCTACCGCAATTGCCGTTTTACCTGTTTGTCGGTCACCAATAATTAGCTCTCTTTGACCGTTACCAATTGGTACTAGACTATCCACAGCCCGTATTCCAGTGGCCATTGGAGAGTCAATTCTTGCCCGTAGCTGAATACCGGGAGCTTTACGCTCAATTAATTCTTGCTTTGTTGCGGGTAAAGCTCCTTTGTTGTCTAAAGGTTGCCCTAAAGGATCAAGAACTCGTCCGCGTAAAAACAGTCCAGCAGGTACTGAAATAATGCTTTTTGTACGCCGAGAGAAGTCTCCTTCTTTTAGTACAGCGTCATTACCAAATAAAACAGCTCCAACGAATTGTTTTTCAAGATTTAAAGCCATCCCTCGAACAACTTGTCCTGATTTAGGTACAAACTCCAGCAGTTCACCTGCTTGAACACCATCTAATCCATATACTCGTGCAATTCCGTCAGCAATACTATCAATTCTACCGCATTCAACGTATTCAAATTTTAATTTTTTAAATCGGCGTAGTAGCGTCTTTAATCCCGATGGGACTGCTTTTCGTTTTCTGGTGCAATAGCCCGTATTTTGTTTTAGTTTTTTTTTTAAGATATTAGTCATTAATCTTAATTTTAATTAATCTGCTTTTATAACTATCTATATATGCTTTTAACATATGATCAGTCCTTAATAAAAAGGATAGAAATTAAGGTTTTTATGTTCTATATGTGTATAAATACTATAACTATTAAATGCTCTTTATCAAATAGTATATAAAAAGTAATTCTAAAATTATATATTTATTTACAAATAGTTTTACTTGTATTTGTTTATTATTATGAGCAGCAGTAGATTCGAACTACTGACCAAGCGTTCATGAGACGCTCGCTCTACCATCTGAGCTAGCTGCTCTACAGGTGTTTTTTTAGAATCCCTTGCCTTTTTTTTTAGAATCCTTGCCTTTAGCGGCAAAGGAGCAAAGGAGCAAAGGATTCTAAAAAAATTGAAACCAATAAAAGCCTACATGTAATAACTAACTGATATAGTTTCACATGTTATAGCACATTAAGGCGTAAGCTACGCTTGCATGGCTGGTATCCAAAATTAAACTAGGGTAAACTCCGATAAGTACACTAAGTATGCAAAAAGGTATTAAGGCAGCAAATTCCCGACGATTTAAATCACTATATTTTTGAATATATACTAGCTTGGTATTACCAAAACAAATTCGGCAGTATAATAGAAGTGCGTATGCTCCGGTTAATACCATTGACGAAGCCGCTAAAACAGCAACTAACTTATTTACTAAAAATACACTTGTAAAAATAAGCATTTCTGCAGCAAATGTAGGACTTAATACAGGTAAACTAATATTTGCCATGGTTAGTATTAATAACAAAGTAGAGAACACAGGCATAACTTGCGCAAGCCCTGAAAAATAGTAAACTACTCGGGTTTTATAGCGATCATAAAGTATACCAATGCATAAAAATAGCCCTGGACTTACTACGCCATGGCCAATCATCATTAGCAAACTTCCTTCTAAACCAACAATATTAAATGCAAACATTCCTAATAAACAACATCCCATATGAGCGATAGAGCTGTATGCAACAATCTTTTTAACATCAATTTGGCGTAAAGTGATTAGACTTACATAAATAATACCTATTAAACATATTACGTAAATCAGCGGGCTAAAGTATATACATGCTAAAGGGAATAAACTTATGCTCCAGCGAAAAAACCCGTAGGTTCCAAGTTTTAATAAAATCCCAGCTAATATTATTGAACCACCTGTTGGAGCATTTGAGTGGGTTTCCGGTAACCAACCATGCAAAGGAATTAGCGGCGTTTTAACACCGAAGCTAATAAACCACAACACAAATAGAATAATCTGTCGGCTTGGGCTAAAATAAGATGTATTTAAAATATGCCAATCGGTTGATCCGCATTGAAAATACACAATTAAAACGCCGACCAACATAGGTAAAGACCCTATTAATGTATAAATGAACATTTTATAAGCCGCTCGAATGTTTCTGGGTTTAGAGCCATAAATACCTACCAATAAAAACATAGGAATTAGTACGGCCTCAAAAAATAAATAAAATACGAGCAGATCTTGGGCCGAAAAAGCCCCTATTAAAATAACCTCCATTATTAAAAAGATTAAGCAATACGTTTTTAAGTATTCTGGGCCTTTTATTTCCAAACTTGCGGGTATTTGCCAACCAATTAAAATGCATATTAAAGTTAAAAAAGTAGTTAATAAAATTAACCACAAATTAATACCGTCTACACCAAAACCAAAACTAAAGTTAAACAAATTTCCGATACCGCTGTATATTTCTATTTGATATCTAAATTGAAAATCCGCAGTAGAAGGATCAAATAAAATCCAAATAATTAAACTTAATAAGAACGTAATTAATGAAGCAATTAAACTAATTCTTCGAATTGTATTCACTTTCCAGGCGGGTAAAAAAATGACAGCTAATGCTGCTAAAATAGGGACTAATTTTAAACTAACTAATATATTACTAGTCCCATTACTAAAAATAAACTGAATCAAAGACATATAGAAAAAAATAGGTCAATTTTTTGTATAGGGTTGGCCATTAAAATAATTCTCTATCAACTAGGATTTATAGTTGCCAAACGAATACAAATATTATTATTTTATTATAAACGCGTGTATATAATAAATTAATTAGTACTTTCAAAAAAAAATGGTTCAGCGTATGAATTTATAATATAACTATCACTAATTTTAGATTTATTTATAACAAACCCATACGCTAACCCCTATTACACCAAATCTGGTGCGTACAAAGCTCTGACTATAACCTACATTTTGACGGAGGGTGCTTAACGGAACTTTCCCTACACATTTACTTATTTGTTGAGCCATTGCTTTTTTTTGACTGCCCAAACGTCCGGTAATAGCAATGCGTATTCCAAGAACTGGGCAGCTGCTCCCCATGGATCGAATAAGTATACGAATGTCATTAATATACTGATTTACAACTGGGCGGGGACTTTTTTTATCAGAATTGCTCAGTAATTGAACTATTTGATTTAAAATCCAATTAGCGCACATTAAATTACTTGCATAAAATAAATCCCATTGAACTTGCGTTACTATATTTTGTTTTTTCGATTGTGTTATTTTATAAGCCTCTTCTCTGCAACTTGAAATTATCAATAACCCTTTATAAATTGACGATAACCTATTTTTAGACTTACTATGCTTTGACTCTAATAACTTAGCGTTATTGTTAGTAAAAATCAATTGTGGATTAGGGTAGTTTTTTACAAAAAGGTTTTGTTGATATACGGAATTTTCTTTTAAAACATCCGCAATTTTTAAACAATGTAAAACAAACTGTGTAGTCTGTAATTTATAAAAGCCTCCGGATTCGAGGTTAAATTGATGTTTAAATGCTGATTGAATTATTTTTTTTTCAAGATATATTGTTTGTAAATTTGATAAATCAAAAGCAAAATTACTGGCTAATATGTATATAATTACTGCAGGTTTTATTTTACTAGAAATACCTACGTTTCTTAAGTTATACACCTTTGTAAAAGAATATTGAATAAGTGAGCTTTTTTTTTTTAAGCTTTGATCTAGGATTTTGGACATGTTTAAAAACTTTTTTAATCGGTAGTATATGTGACTACTGATCCCATTGTATTTACCAATCTATAAACAAACAAGTATATAGTAGACACCTAGCCTACTTTGTATGGTAATTTTTAATGCATATTTTATCTACAAAGTGTCTAGTCTGTATTAAAAAATTACTATACAAAAGAAATATATTTATTACTTATCTAAATAAATTCAAATTAGTCTAGGATTGGTTTAACAAAAAAAAGCAGTCTTTTTCTATCTTATCTAAATAGTCTGCTTTAACTGCTAGGATTGAATCGAACAATCATATTTAGCTCCGCAAACTAACGCTTTATCCATTAAGCTACAAGCAGTATGAAATTTCACTTTTGTTTATATTTATTTTGGAAGTTTTTTTTTTTTAACTACAGTTAACAACAAAACATATTAAAAAAAAAACTATATAAAATTGAAATTGTCTTTAAGATATAAAAGACTTTTATTATTTATACAAACTAACCCTTTAATAAACTAATATATTGTACACTAACGGTACGTCTTACCCGATACCAAATTATAATAAGCGCTAAACCAATAGCGCTTTCAGCAGCAGCGACGCATAATATGTATAACGCAAACATTACACCCACTAAATCTTCCATGGCGGCAGCAAAAGTGAGCATTAATAGATTTATAGATAGTAGTGTAAGCTCTACCGCTAATAGGATACTAATCACTAGTCGGCGATTGAAAAAAATACCTGTTAACCCGATCCAAAAAACAATTAGCCCAGTAATAATTAACTGGTTAAACGTATCCGATCCTGGAAATGCGCTGGGCTGCCATAATAAGGTGCTCAAATTGGCCTCTATTACAGAAGGCATTAAATAATTTATTTCTTCAATAATCATTTTTAGTTTTAAAATTATTGTCCTTTACTATAATAATATAGATAAATAGTATTTTTTTAATTACACAGTATTTTATTTACTTATATATAACAAAAAAATAGTCAGTCAAATATAGCTATAATAAGTTTTTAGCAACTTTTATAACATTATAAGCAGCTTTAAATTTTTGTGCATATACTTTGTTTTTTAATTCAAATGGGACTGTAGTATTAACCCGTTTAAATCCAAGCTGATGCTGCTTGTTGGCGCCGGCTTTTTTAAAAACAACACAGACGCCGCAATTAGAATAAAATTGGATTGTCGATCCATCTTTACGGCATGTCGGAGCCTTCACTTGAACTAGCAGTAAGTCTTGCAAACTGTTTTTTTTTATATTGACCATACTAGTTTTGCCCCCCGCTGCTTTTTTATATTCCTGAGAATATAAAGCTGTAGGTTTTATCTTTGAAATACTTACCTTTACGCAATGTCCTATCCTTGCAGCTTTTTTTGTATTTTTTTTGGAAAAATTGATGCATTGACCTTGCAAAAAATCGCTATTATCTTTAATTGTAATTTTCGTTTGTGTTTGTATCATTTTGGTTAATTTAAAATAATTTAGTTGTCCTATCAATGATTAGAATTAAGTAGACAATTAATCTAGCCTTTGATATTAAGAAGACTAAAGTATTAAATATTCAATATTAATTTTAGTAATTTATAGAATTACTTAAATATCTGATTATGTTTTTTTAAAATGTTTTAAAACCGATTATATTAACTCACTATCTAATTGCTCCAATTTGAATTCTTCAAAAATTGCAATTACTGTTAGAATAGTGTACTGGTTTACTGCGAAACCCAAAAAGACAAGGCCTAGGATTATTTGAAAAACCCAAAATTTCTGCCTATTCAACAACCCAGGTTTAATATTTGAGTAGGTATGTATTATTATAAAAAGTGTCAAATATTTCAGCTTTGTATACAATAATAAAAAATTTAAAACAGTCTCGTTTAACTCTATGCAATAAAAATAGTTTAGATATATTATAAATAAACACGACCACGTTTTAGCTTCATTTGAACTTAGTGCTATAAAATTATTAATTGGTTGGTGATATTGATAAGTCACTAATTCGTCCTTTGGACAGAGTTTCTCACTATAAACTGATAAATAATCTGATAACTGCTCAGCCTCTGTTTTTTTAAACTTCTCAAAAGCAAAAGAGTGATGTATAATGCTATTATAAAAATTAAAGTCGACTGCTTGAAAACTTGTGATAAACAGACCAGAAAAAAATTCCAACTGAAAGCCCTGAGTAAAATATGAAAAACATTGCATTAAAAGAAACACAGAAGCAATATAAAAATTGCGGTAACATATTTCGAGTAAAATTGTTGTCATTATAGGCATTCCAAAATTGATTGTTGTTATTATTATGACTTTATATAAGTTATTATGAATTTTATATACAATCTTATAACTAAAGCGTTCTATTGTAATGCCTAGCTTATTTTTATTAAGTAACCAAAATAGTATTAGTATAATTATTATAAACAAGTATACATATAGAAAAGTAGGACTTGAACCCACATATCCAGCTAAAAAGCTGGCATGTTAGCCATTACATCATTTTCTAAGCAACAATAAAAAAAAACAAAGAGTACTTATTTTATTAATTTATTTCTTGTTTAATCACATTTAGTCTGAACTCTTATTAGATCAACCATCTATAAAAGTCTACAGGTGAGACAGTATTATCTCTTTCTTTAAAAAAAAATACTATACAGTCTCCAAAATTAGAACAAAACTGAGTTTTATTTCTTATGCGATCACATGAAAAAAAAAAGTTGGATCGTTACCTTTGCTCCTTTGCTCCTTTGCCGCCAAAGGCAAGGATTCTAAAAAAAAGGCAAGGGAGCAGAGCACCCAAAATACTTTACAAGTACACAATCTGCCCCATCTATTGTATATGTGTTTATTGTTATATCTATATAGCAAGGCATAAGCTACGCTTGCACGGTAATTAAAATTTTATTTTATTGCATATTATTTTCTCAATAAAAATTTATTTTAAACCCTATGGCTACTCTATTTTCCAGTGTTCTACAATTTCGATTTTTAAAATTATTGTATTTAAAAACTTTCTTTTTACGTTTTTAAAAAAAATAGTTTGCTTATAAAATAACGTATATTTTATATAGGCCTTTACGGTTTATTAAATGGGGTAACTACGGCTAGCTTTACCATAAAACCGCATACTTAATTTAATTTTAACCCTTGCTTTTTCTTGAAAAGTAAAAAGAAACTTAGGCAGATTTATACGTAAGACCACTTTGCTTTTACTATTCTAATATAGTTCTTGCTTATTATGAACCCCAGTAGTAAACAACAATAAACAGTATCAGCCATACAACATCAACAAAGTGCCAGTACATTGCGGCAAGCTCAAAGCCAAGATGATGGTCTGGTCGCATTTGACCTAATTGAGAGCGCATCAAGCAAACCATTAAAAAAATAGTTCCAACAATGACATGCGCCCCGTGTAAACCAGTTAGCATATAAAAGCATGAACCATAAACAGAATCACTAATGGTGAAACCTGCTGTAACGTATTCAAATCCCTGAAATCCTGTAAAGATGGCAGCTAACAAAACAGTAACAATTAACGCATATTGAGTTTGTTTATTATTTCCAATTAGTATAGCATAATGAGCCCACGTTACGCTAGCTCCACTTGTTAATAGTATTAAAGTATTTAAAAAAGGTATGCCAAATGGGTCTAAAACCTCAATCCCTCGGGGTGGCCAAACACCAGCAATATCAATTGTTGGAGCTAACGAGCTATGCCCAAATGCCCAAAAAAAGCCCAAAAACAGCATTATTTCTGACACAATAAATAAAATCATCCCATACATAATACCTTTTTGAACACTTTTGGTGTGGTGCCCTTGAAACACCGACTCGCGGAGAACATCCCGCCACCATACAATAGCAACATAAACTAAACTAATTAAACTTAAAAACGCTAGAAATCCTGCGTAATTATATTCATGAAACCAACCTACTAGACCTGTAGTGAAGCCCCATAATCCTAGCGACGCAAATATTGGCCATGGGCTCGGATCGACTAAATGAAAACCGTGCTTTTGCATAATGAGATAATTAAAATATTATTTTTAGTTTTAAAAATGCAGATTAGTTTTAAAAATGCAAAGCACCCGAACCTTTTTAAAAGCAAAGGGCGCTTTCCCTTGCCTTTGGCGGCAAAGGTCAAAGACTTTTTAAAACACACTGCTTTTTTTTACCATATAAGTTAGAATCAATGTATATAGAACTGTAATTATCTAAATTACTAAGTATCGCTTTAAGTAGCGTATCCTTTCAATTAGGATTTGAACCTAAATAAACGCTTTAGAAGAGCGTAGCTTTATCCCTTAAGCTATTGAAAGAAGAATTCTAGGCTTTCTTTTCTATTATTATATAGACATATACATATATTTATTTCAAATGAGACCATTAAAGCACAACAAAAAACCAAAAATACTAAAAGGAGCATCTTTGGATGAGCAAAATGCTTACATTAAACAACTTTTGGTAAACTCTTCGATAGAGAAGGATGTTATTTTTAGGCCTGAAAGGTTGCAAGAGTATGTTACTGCAGAAAAATAAACTCCTTTGGTAAAGGAGTACTAGCATACTTAGAGCAGAACAAGAACTTGAAATAGTTCTTGAATTTAAAACTTAATATTTTGCAAATAATATCAGAGCTAAGTAGTTTTTCCCAAATTCTTCAGCATGCTATTAGCTAATTCCCAAAGAATTAAAAATATTTGAATGGGAATCAATTATTGATGAATTTAATGCGGAGTTTAAAGAGCTTAAACAAACATACATATGACGTTACGCGCATCATTACTCTGTTTGTTAGTAACAAACAAAAACTGTGACTTGTTTAGTTTCTCTTTATGTAAGGAAATCAATGGATAAACCTTTAAAAGGGCTTTTAATCGACGAAGACGGGAAGTATGTAGGGAACAATCTAGATACACGTCCACGTGTAAAAGCTGGAGATTGGCTTAATACGCTTCGCTGGGATATTGAAATGCATTTGATCGGGCTAATTTCAAAAAAACTTGATACAAAGCAGCGAGCTTTGATAAGCGAGTATAGCACTGAATTAGCGAAAAGTATAACCGAAGAGTTAATAAATAAAGAGCTACTAGCTTCTTATAAAACTGTTGAGAAATCTATAGAAAAAGCAGATAAGATAAAAACACCAAGATATTTTATCTGGAATGCTACAAATTTTTTAATATTTCCCAAGGTATTTTCTTTACCTATGGTTGTTCCGCCAAATGATTGGATTATAAATGATAATAATGGCGCCGATAATGGAGGCTATTTATTAAGCGAACTAACAAACATCTCGTATCAAGGGTTTTTGGATAGCAAATCGTCGCGAACTCACGAGCATCGATTAAAAATACAAAAATTAGATCATATTAATAAGTTACAAAAGGTCAAATTTTCTATAAATAATCCGATTGTTTCATTTTACAAACGGTATACCAAAGAATTAACGGATACAGGACAAGTTTTGTTAGACGATAGATGGTTACAACCAACATCCGAAATGTGTTTAGAAATAACTCGTACACACTCCAATATATTGACTAATCCTGACCAAATTAGAGAGGCAGTTGATAAAGAGCTCGAGTCGAAACGAAATGAAACGCTTCGAAATCAAGAAGCATTAGCGATCGCGACGCTTTATTGCAATAAAGCAGTTTATTGGCCGGCAGTTCAGGACTTTCGAGGGTTATCGTCTTGGAAATTTAAATATTCAAAGTAGTGAGTTTGTAAGAAGTTTAACTGCGTTATATAGTGACAACAAGCCTGTGAATCGAAAAAAAAATAAGTACACGGAACAGCAATTTAACCTATTGCTTGAACATATTCTAGCAAAAAAAGACTTAATAAAAACATGGGACGATATTTTTGGGAATCGTTTTATCGATAACGAGACGTTTGAACAGTTATTATTTAAGAGTCTTTTGGTTTGGCGGAAGAACTAAGTTTAATACAAGTAGGGCAATTATTATTAGTTAGGCAGGGGATGTATGATAAAGTAGGTGTTTATTATGACGCATCAGCATCAGCTTACCAAATTATGGGCGTTATTAATAATGATAAACAATTATGTGAATTAACTAACGTGTTATTAAGTGATGATAAGCGGGATATTTACAGCTTTTTCTTAGAACGGATTAAAGCAAACTGTGATTCTTATGTAATTAAAGATAAACGGGAAAGCTTAGAAAAACTATATAATAATCATTTTCAAACTAATATTGACAGGAAGCTAATTAAGGCAATTGTAATGCCATTAATTTATGGTAAAACGGGTCAAGGTTTTGCTAGTAATTTAAAAGAGTTTTTTGCAAAAGAAAATTTGTATCCTAAGGAAATAGCTCTAATAATTTTAGCTTCGCAGATTATTAAAACTCTAAAAAATGATCCCGTATTTGCTAACGTAAATCTTTTTATGAAAGCTCTGCGAGCTATAGGTGCGTTCATGTTTGAGTTTGATGATTTTTCTATAAAAGGCTATTATAATGATTCGCATATTGTTTATTATAAAGAAGAAATTGAGCGAATTCGGATTTATTATAAACAAAAAGGTAATAAGTACAAAAGCCAAGCGATTTTTCTATCTAAACCTGCACGCGACACCTTCGGTTGTTTGATTAAATCAAAAACTAAGAGTATCAATGCGTTTGTAGCAAACTATATTCATTTTATAGATGCATCGATATGCCATTATGTGGTAGATAATTTCAATAATAAACGTACCTTCAAAATGGGTACAATTCACGACTGTTTCTTTATTAAACCAACTGAAATTCCCATTTTACGAGATGCATATTCAAATGGTTTAAAATGGGTTTATCAAATTCATATGTATAATTTGTTGAACTGGTGTTATAAAATATGCAAGTACTATGACAACAAATCATGTTTTGACCAAGAATTAGAGGAAATAAAGTTAGTATTTTAGATAGTGACAAGTTTATAAATAATCCTATGCCCAAGAATAAAAATTACTTGAATTACATATTCAATATGCTATGTAGTGTACAAAAGCACACTTCTTTAGCAGAAAAACCGAAGATACTGATTATAGTCAAATATATTCAGGACGTGTATTTTATAATCCTAAAATAGATAGTGGTTTTGGGTTATTACTTTTTTTAATACCTAATCAAAACAATGTTTTTTATAACCTTGATTATAAAGGTTAATAAAAGGTAGTACCTTGATTTTTCAAGGTTAAAATAATGTAAAACCTTGATTATAAAGACCGCATAGGTACTTTTGAGGGTGAAAAAGATAATTTATTATGGAGTTGAGCAGAATCGAACTGCTATAGCTTGCTTGCAAAGCAAATATTTTACCATTAAATTACAACCCCCTCTTCTGTTTTAGTTTAGCCAATCAATTATATTGATCCACAATTAGAGGCATTACTAAACTGTAATAATTAATATTTATTTACGTAAGTTTAGTTTTAAATTAAAACAATCCATTCAAACAGTACAAGGCCATATCCAAGCAGTATTTAAATATATTTTTGTTGAGCCTGTTAATCAACTTAATGCTATTGTTAAATCAATTACGCACTCATATAAAGAAGTATTTGAATTGGCTAATATCATTATTGATATATTTATTTATCCAATCGTGTTTTTAAAACACATATTTATCGGCACACTTCAATTAATATCTAGTTTAATTAGATTTTTCAAAGGTATTATGCGAGGAATTCGTGATACTATTTATTGGAAGAAAAGACCACGACGTCCACGACGATCAGGATCAGGCGCTGGCGGATATGACGAGGACGACGATGATGGCCATGATGGCTCACCAAAACATAGAGACAGGGAAGTCATCCTAGATCTAATCAGTCATTTCGTAGTGGTAGAACTACCAGTGATAACCCACTATACACTCCTGCATATAAACAATTCAGAAGGGATTCAGGTATGGGCGAATTAGGTGGTGCAAATATATTAGCTTTATCATATTTATTACTTATCCGCATTGAATTCAGTGATTATGTTAATTATATTACTTATATAAATCATATTAATGATCGCATAATAATTAATCAAATATTAAACGAATCAATTGTTAAAGGTAGATTAATAGAATTATTTCAAAATATTATTACATTTATCACTGATAATCCTCTTATAGTTTATGAAACAATTAAACTCATAATCTACTTAATAGGTGGTATCGATGTAGGTGGAATCAAATAATTAAAAATAAAAAAAAATGATAAAGTTAATTACGGGAATAATGGTAAAGCGTTTTATAAAAAAAAATATAAAACGCTATATCGATATWATATTTCAGATCTTTGATAGAAATATTAAAGATCAAAAAATATTAGAAAAAACAACTTCAATGTATACACAATTAGATAGAAAAATTATACGTAATTTAATTTTAATTCGTATTATTGAAAAAATAATACAAAATATAATTTACGTTATTTTAAAACTGTCTAATTCTATCTATATATAAAAGACTAATAATTTTAATTAAAGGGGATGAAAAAGTATAAACAAATATTAAAATACATCATAATGTTAGCATTTATTGTATCAACGACAATTATTATTTACGATATAAGTATTAATTATGGTGTTTATGCAATTTATGCTGTATCCAAACTAGAGGATCTAATCATTACATTATCTAAAATTACAGAAACAGAGGGAGAATTCCAATCTATTAAAGGTGGATGTAATAAATCTCTATTCGACTTTGTAATATTACAGTGTCAAAACATCGGCATTATCTTTGCTGGAGTAATTGGGGGTGTAATCTTATTTACAGTCGGTATAGTTATTTTAGATAATGTATTGTCTGTTTTGGGTAATGTGCTTGAACATACAAGCATAGCAAGCAAATTTGGTGTTTTAACCCTGCGGATGATATAGAGAATAGAACCCGAGTTTACGTGCAGGAATTTGTCAAGTATCAATTCGAGTGAAACCGGAGATACCTGCAATAAAATAATAAATAATAAGGAACACCTTAAAACAAAAGGGGCAATAAAACAAGCGGTATCCTTTAAAAAAATTGCTGAGACCTATAATGATACCAATCAACCAAGAGTCAATCTGAAAAGCGAGACTCAAAAAATAAAAATTTTTTATCCAATTCAACGAAATTTTTATAAGCTTGATCTTGTTCAATGTGAAAAACAATTTCATTTTATTCTAAAAGTTACAGATAAACGGAATAAAATATTTAATCAGGGCAAATGGGTTGACACATCAGCTATAACAATTGACTTTAATAAGGATGATCAAATGGTGATTCTAAGTTGAGTTTGAGTTAATGGGTTTATAAAAATTTTAATTAATTTAATTAATAAATTAATTTAATTAATTTAATTATTAATTTATTATTAAATAAATATTAATTTAATTAATATTTATTTAATAATAAACTGGGGTTTTAACGTAAGGAAATTCAAAAAATTAACCTACACAACCTGCACTAAGCAACGATCCATCTCATATTTAACCGGAGCGGAGGAGCCCTGAGGCCGTAACGAGCCGTCTTAAATTATTTAAGGAGTTTTCCTTTACCAGCGCCTTTGCTGTTTGGGAGCACGGGCTGGTAAGGAAACAGTCTATAAACCTTACAGGCTGACCCTGTAATGAAAGGACGTTATATTTAGAGTTATTAAACAAAATAAATTTGTTCCTTTCAAATTCATTTTGTTTAATATAGCCAAACAAAAAAAAAACTATAAATTAGCTCAATTAAATAGAGAATTTGCTAAAAATAAAAAATTTTTTGAATTTTTTTTCTCTATATACAGTAAAGGGGGTTTCCCCGGACAATCAGTCTTTTGAGACTTTTAAAAAATATATTTCTTGATTTTACGGGATTTTAGTGCACCAATTTTTATTTTAATTAAAAAAAAAGAGCGCCATTCTACCGTGTTTTAAATCCAAATTGGAATAAAGAATAAATAAATACTCTGGGAGATAGAGATCTATTTTTCTTTTTTTACACATTCTATTCATGTTCAATGCGTCTTAATGAGGGATATAAATAGTTGAATAATAGCGCTATTCTATTCATATAGAATAGTGCACACTCGTTCAAAAAACGGTTTGTTGTCTAAATCTTGTTCCTTAAAAAATCTAAAATTGTTTGCAAACTTGCTTTTGTTTTAGAATTTACGTTTTTATTAGTTGTATCGCCGCTATTAATATTTCATTATTTAGAATAGCGTACTGATTAAAATCTGATACTGACAGAAGATAATTTCGCCTTTCTTTACGCATATTTAAAATAGTTTTTTTTAAATTAATTATATAATCTAGAAGCTCTTGTGTTAGATCTTATAATGTAAATAACATTCTTTATCCACATTGCTAAATTTAATTCATAAATAAATAAATAAATAACCCGATTACTAAACCTGCTTTGTATATATACTGCAATTCTTTTTTATGCTCAGGCTTTATGTAAAAACAATCATGTATAGTACCAATATCATGCCAGAATTAAACAATTGCTCTACTACAAAATGGCATATTTGTCCATCTAAAAAATGTATATAATTAGCAAGAATAGCAACAAATGCATTAATTGCTTTTGTTAATGACCTATCGAAATTCTATCTTAAATATATTTTTATAAGTACTATACCATTGGGTTAGCTCTTACAAAAGCTATGGATAAAGAAGGGTTCACTACTACGGGGCTCGAACCAGTACTCTCGGCCTTATCAAGACCGCGCTTTAACCAATTAAGCTAAGTAGTGGAAAAAAAAAAATCATCTGCAATTTTATCACAATATATGAGGTTTAAAAATGAAATTGTGTTACAAATAAAAGCAAGTATCATAAACATAATTTTATGCGCCCTGTAGGACTTGAACCTACAATACCCTAAGGGTGACGAGTTAAAAGCTCGCTACATTACCAATTCTGTGCAAGGACGCTCGATTGCTTTTCTTAAATACTTATATATCTGTATATTCAGAGATTTTAGATAGCTTATATAATATAGTTTAAATTAATAATTATATTTGAATACTTAGTAGATCTATGTATAGTCTACCAGCATTAATTATTATTTCGTGTTAATAGGTAATATTCTAAGCGTCCTAAAACAGGAACTAGCACAAAAAAATAAAAGAAGAAATATAACGTAGCCGTTTGCCCTATAAATATGTAAGGTTGTTCTACCGGCTTCGAGCCTGCCCAAGAAAGTACAAAACACGCACTAACAAATAGGTAAAAAGCCTTTCGATGATATGGTCGAAAATTCGATGACCTAATTGGGCTTGTAGCAATAAAAGGCAGTGCCAATAGCGCAACAAAAACAAGCCCAATTGCTAATACACCTCCTGTTTTATTGGGGATGCTTCTTAAAATACAATAAACGATTAAAAAGTACCATTCCGGTACAATACTTAAAGGAGTTACTAAACTGTTAGCAGGTATGTTATTATCAGGATGTGCGAGCAGATTTGGCGCAAACCATACTAAAACACTAAAAATTATTGCAAATAGTAGAAGCCCAACGCGGTCTTTATAGACTAAATAAGGGTAGAAATTTATTTTATCTGCGCTTGCATTGATACCTAACGGGTTATTTGACCCTTTGTGATGGAGAGCCGCGATATGTACTATGCTTGCTCCTGCAATTAAAAAAGGCAAAAGATAATGTAATGAGAAAAAGCGATTTAATGTGGCATTATTGACTGAAAAGCCACCCCATAACCACTGGACTAACTCCGTTCCTACAAAAGGAACTACTGAAAATAGACTAGTGATAACACTAATACCCCATAAACTTTGCTGACCAAAAGGCAAGCTATAACCCATAAATGCTGTTGCAACCATAAGCAATAAAATAACTACACCCACACACCAAACAGCCTCTCTTGGAGCTTGGTATGAACCGTAATAAAGACTTCTTAACATATGCACCATTGTTACTGTAAAAAACATACTTGCGCCGTTAGCATGCATATACCGTAGTATAAAGCCACCTTGAACGTCTCGCATAATATGTTCTACAGAACTAAATGCTAAGTTTACTTCTGGCGTATAGTGACATGCAAGAAAAACTCCTGTAGCTATTTGAATAACTAAACTAATACCTGCCAAGCTACCAAACCCCCAAAAGTAGTTTAGATTTGAGGGTGTAGGATATGCAATTAAATGATCATTGATTACACTTAAAACGGGTTGCTTTAATACACTTAAATTTTTACGTACTCCGCTTGTACTTAAAGGTTTAGACTGTTCAATTATAAACATAGTAATAATAATGTGTTTTTTATGTATGATGCCAATTAATTAATAATATATTTAATTTAATATAATGATTTATTAAATATAAAGACTAATTCAAAGGCTAATCTAGCGATAAGTGGGACTTGAACTCACAACGTTTGATTACAAATCAAAAGTTTTACCATTAAACTATTATCGCTCCCCTCTTACTTCTTTTGTACTGAGCTCAGACCGCTAGACCCAATGTGTATTGAGTGAAGTGCAACAACAGCCTCAAACAAATTTACTTTACTTTACAAAAAAGGGGTATAACAATACGTTTTATATACTATATATTTATAAAAAAATATAAATCAAAAAGCTATTATTGGGCTCTTTACGCTTTATAACCTATGCAGCACATAGTGCGTCGTGTTCTTTTTATAATTGTTATATATATATATATTTGAGCCGTTCATACAGTTATTCCCTTAATTTTATTTGTGTATCAGCGACCCAAGATGCGCCCTTAGTCCTATCCGGAGAGACGCGCTTCTTTAAAGTACATAATTGTAAGCCATATTGTCAGTTCTTACATTTATGTACTATTAGGCATTATTATGCTGAGGTAATAACTGTTTCAACTTTTGAATATCTGGTTGTTCCCCCCTTTGCTGGCCTCTTTTGGTCTTCAAACGGCAGGCAGCAAATTTGAATTCTTTCCTCGATAAAGACAAATGAGAGAAATTGTCATAAAACGATTACTCCACGTCTATTCTATGGTAACATATAGCACTGTTATGATTTTCTATACAACAATACTACTACTAAGCTTTAACGGCATTTGTTGTTTTTGTTATGTTTTTACAAACAGCCCTACTTATAATATGTTTTTTATGCGTCTACACCCATCTTCTATTTTTTTATGTGGGCGCCTACATAATAATTATTAAAGCATTAATCAACTCAGTTTACACAAATTATAGAATGTTTAAAGAGAACACACCTTTTGATGTACAGTATTTCTAAACTATTTTATTTATTAAAATTTTAATTAAGCAAGGTTTTACTTAATGAATTGTAAAAAAAAAATATAAAAAAAAAAAATTAGTACGCGGTAGCTCAGCTTCTTACAAAGCGTACACCCCGCGCCTATTTACGCAAATGCGATCTACTATAACCTTTACGATTGTTTCTTGCTTGATAGTTTTTCAGCAATTAACATTTCGCGCTTAGCGTTGCAACAATGCTTTTTTCAAAACAATTGCTAAACCATTGGCGCGGAATTCCGGGTCCTTTCGTACAGTGGAATTCTAGTGCTTGGTTAAATATTATGGCTGTCTAGATAGAACCAAACCTGCCTTACGGCGGTTTAAACTCACCTCACGTAGGTCATTATGCAAAGAACAGTTGCGCCCTTAGAACCTTGTGCAGCTCTAGGATGACCTGAGGCAACATCGTTTTATATTAAAGAACAATTTATAAACTATAAAACCTAGTAAGGCATCTTTTTTTATATAAAATATTAAAAAATAATAGTTACTCTGGTTTTTGGTTTTTTCCTAACTTATAATAAAAACAAGGCAAAATAAAAGGCTTTATTAAATTGTAAAACTTTTGACTAGATACTGCTTTTATATAGAGTTTAAAATATGGCCCAGATTTATGTATAGTTGCGTGTAAATCTAAAGTTTTTTTTAGTGCGCTTACAAGAAGCAGCTGATCTGGGTAATTAAATCCTTGGGTCGATAAGCCATATACAATTGTACCTGCTTTTGTTACTTTATGTGTACCGTCATCCATAAACCAATAAGCAAGTACTTTTGCAGAAAGTAGTTTGCTTATGTGTTTTGGTACTCGTTTTTGTCTTTTTTTACTTAAAGTAAGTTTTTTTGTAAAGAGACTTAAACTATTTTTTTTTAAGTCAGATCTTGGATAAAACAAATCATAATAGTATTTAAAACATTTAAATTGTCTAGTGGCTACCCAAGAACTAATTTGTTTTGAGTTTTTTTTATCTTTCCTAAATGCAGGCTTGCTAGTTATCAAATCTTTAAAGACCTCGTATAAGTGATCTATGTAAGTTTTAAATTGAATTTGTTGCTCAAATTTTATTCTTAGTATGGGTTTTCCCGCTCTTGTAGCAATAGTGGCGTCCCCTAATAAAGTACCAATTAATATGTCTTTTTGTAAAGCGTTTAAGCGTACTTGTTCATAATTATATTGCTTTTTCATATATGATATAACTTATAATTTATAATTGTTTTTACTTTTGGTTGCCCGAAAAGAATAGACCATATCATCACCCTATAACAGTACAGGGTGTTCGGCGTGTGGTCGTTGAGGGGTTATGCAACAAAACAATGTAAGTTGCTTGAACTTCCCTGCTGATTATCCGCAATCACGTGTTTCGATTTGTATCCTACCTACAAACCACGTGATATTAGCATTGCTATTAAAAATTAATGTTCTTTGTTAAATTCTAATGCAAACGGACGTTCCAGCATATAGCCAAATACTTACCAAATCTAGTTGCCTAGATAAGAGCCCCAATGTTAAGGTGGCGAACCCTGGCGTCTATAAGAACTATAAGCCAGGACTACCCTGTTATCCCTGGAGTAACTTTGATTCGTTGATCTCACACCTTTCCACCTAGCATGTGAGGGTCACTATAGCAGACTTTCGTCCTTATTTGACTTGTCAGTCTTATAATCAGGCATGCTTATACTATTACGCTCTACATATTGTTTCCGACAACTGTCTTCGAGCTTTGTTAATTAAAGTGTTTTATATGAGGGTTTACTTACATAAAGTATACTCTATTTGCATAAAATTTCTTATATGAAGCTCCTTATATTAATATCTTATAGATTAAAAAAGTATTCTTATATAAAAGCGATCAATTTATTATCTAGCGGTTTTCCATTGTCGGCATTGCCTCCCGCCTAACTGTAAGATAAAAAACCGATCGCAATGTTAGGTTACAGTAAAGCTTCACAGGGTCTTATCGTCTAAGATAGCCTAATCGGTATTTTAACCGATATTCTTATTTCACGGTTTTCGCTCGCGAGACAGCAACCAGGTTGTTACGTTATTCATGCAGGACGCTCGTCACCACATCTTGTTTATCTATCTTTTACAACAGATTACTTAAATTAGTGGCCGTTAGCAAACGTCACATCCTATACGTCTTGTTTCAAATTGGCAGGACGCTAAGTTTTTAGTAAACTGTCACCCAGTTCTCTTATCTGAGATCTAAAAGGTTACCTTTAGACCGCTGTTTTCGAAAGTACCAGCGCAATTTGCCGAGTTCCTTACGAACGATTATAACCAAATCTTAGTAAAATCTACTAATCCACCAGAGTCAGTTTTAGTACGGTATTACTATATTTGTACACACAAAAAAAAAATCTGTTTTTGTACAAATCGCCTGCTATTTTTTCCTGCAACAGATCTATAAATAAGATTTTATTGGGCATAGCAGGTACCCATCGTAACCTCCATATTACTTAGGGACCGTATTTTTAACTACATCTTTAATAGTTGTGTAGAAAACCCAGGATTTCCGATCATTGAGATACTACTCTTTTAATAAATAGAGTTTTATATAAATACAAGGGCGCAAAGCAAACCCAGATTAATAGAAAACTCTATTTATTAAAAGTCTCAATTTATATGTTACTCTAGCTGATATATTCACAACCAATATTTTCATTAAGTCTTACCGACATAACTTTGTCAACATGGTTCGTTTTGCTACTCTAACTGGTATCATCATACAATCCAGTTAGCTATAATTTCGGCATAGCGCTTAGTCCGGCTAAATTTTCGCAACAACTAAACTATAGTAGTGAGCTATTACGCTTTCTTGAAACGGTAGATGCTACTAATCAAACGTCCTACTAATTTTTGTGAAGTAAATTACTTTCTCACTTAGCGCTATTTTCGGGCCTTAATTCATAGTCTAGGCTGTTTCCTTCTTGTCAAATGCAGCTTGTCCCGCACTGACTGAGTACCTGATAAAATGCCCCTAATTTGTGGTTTGCAACACCTCAGTAAAAGTTTCCTTCCCATCAGTTTTACAGCGCTCTACCTAGTTAGCATATATTTGACAGGCCCCCTTCCTAAAAAGGTTTCGCAAAAAACGAGATATTTCGAAGTTCGATTGGTATTTCGCCACTTAAATAAACTCATATGAATGCGTTGCAACGCATACCACTTCGGGCGTCCAACTACCTTCCGGTAACCTTCCCCCTGGCCTACTTAAGCTCACTTCGTTTCGCGTTTTGTGTTAGTTTTCTATGAATACTTTCATAATAAGCTTACTTTTAATAAATTAAGCTACTCACATTAATTGTATCTGCTTTTCCTTTCCAAAAGGGCTGCTTTTAAGCCCGAGGGCACCAAAGAGAACAATTAATATATGCCTTAAACTAACACAAAGTCATCAGCTCATGATTCAAAAGGAACCTTTCTATTCAACATTATAACAGCCAAACTGAAAGTCATTATAAGCAACCTGTTTCGGGACTTGTATTCAGAGAAGCAATGGCATTCTTGTTTCCAAATTCCTTTACAGTACTGATTCACTATCGATCTACATAGAATATTTAGCCAACGGAGTGGTTTCCGTCAATAACTAGCAGCGTTAAACCACTAATTTAATCCTTAAAGTAATACTATTCATTAGGTACACCCTATATATTCAATATAGGTGCATCACATTATTATAACAAATAGTTACATGCTTATAAATAATAAATAATTTATAACACTTTTTTTTTTTGTTTACAATCTACAAGACTATCACTTTCTCTGGTCCGGATTTCACTTAAGTTCGACTGTAAACAAAAAAATATTTAATTAAGCTTATGCGCTTTCGCTCTGTACTACTAGCGCAATCCCGGTTGGTTTCTTTTCCTTCAATTAATAAAATCTTTTAGTTCATTGAGTTTTGGTGTATGCTGTTTTAATACAGTGTTTCCACCTTAGAGAACGGGCTTATCAGGCGAATTCTATATTTATATATAAAACTTTAATAACTCTCAAAATAGAAATCTACTTAGAATAGAAATTAGTATATTATAATGATATAGGCAAGTGTATAAAAGGGAGGTTTAATAAAACAGCCTAGTATAGGGACTTGCTCAATTCTCCAAGCCCTTTTCGCAACAAAAGCGCTCTTCCTATGTAGTCAATCCTTCCTCAGGTTGCATCGATTATAAATATGTTAAAAAAATTTTTTCTTTTTTATATTGAGAAATTATTTAAGAATATTGGTTACCTCAATAAAAAATGTACTTGATTATAAAATTCCAACTAAATTACTCAAGGGCGGCAAGACTTGAACTTGCAACCAACGCATTTGGAATGCGCTATTCTACCTGTTGAACTACACCCTTTTTAAATTGGAAAAGCACTATTTATATAAATATAAGTTAATTATTTAAGTTTGTTTTAAACTCTTTTTAAAAAGGGGTTTTTTTTGTTAACTAAAAAATAACAGCGGTTCGCACACATTTGTGGCTATGGGCTATTGATTTGCTAGGCAGAGTCAAGTTCGAAATGGGTTTGGTGCCTTCTCAATACAAAACAATATGTTTATTTTATGATCTTTAAAATTATTTCAGATATTTTTAGTATATTCTCATACTAGTTCTACTGTTTTTAGCGGTAAGTGAGAATCGAACCCACATTACTTGATTGGAAGTCAAAAATTTTACCATTAAACTATTACCGCATTAATTGTTTATACTACTTGATTGGAAGTCAAAAATTTTACCAAAAGTCGGGCTCTCTCTGAGCTTGATTATCTATTTTATTGTTAAAATCGTGTAATCTTTCGTCCCACTAAACTCTCTTCAAGTCTCCATTACTGAGTAGCGCGCTGAAGTATTTCCAAATACTAACAAGCACAAAATTTGAAATATCATTTTATTATTGTCATGATAAGTTGTTGATTTACATTTTTGTAGCCCCACGAAAGGCAAAGGAAAAACAGTAAAACAGAAGTTTACCTGTTTTATCTGAAGTACAACGATTTGAAGACTCATTTCTTTGCCTCAGCCCTTCTATGTCGTTTGTTATTTTTGAGTTCTGTAGTGGATTGGTTTTTTTTTCTAAAACAGTGTAAAAATCTATTAAAAAACGCATTATTCTTTTGATCTTCTAAAGCCTTTTCCAACAGATACGCTGGTTTTTCTGGGCTAGCTCCGCTCGGTTACTAAGTCTTGTTCTTTGCTTCTTCTTGCCCAGATTCTAAATAAATAATTTTAAATACAGCCCTGCTCCTACCGCGGCTGTTCCTAGAGAACCAATCGACGAAGCGGTACGCCTTGGGCCGCCGCGTTGGCCCCAGCTCATTGTTTTGTACCCACAGCTCAAATGCTGTCCTTCGCCTATAGGAGATGAAGGCTGCACCCCTTACTGATGCTACTGCAAACGCAGTAGTAAACTATAAAAGTAGCGTAGCAACGATTTGATTTCTGTGAATACAAGTAGTGAACGTGAATACTTTACTTGCGTAGATAATAAAGATAAAGCCCAATTCATTATGGGGAAGAGCATGGATAAAAGTATACTTACTGTTAATAGTTGGTTAATCATAATTTAATTTTAATTTGATTGAACTAATTAACCTTTACAGGCGACGGTGTGGGCGTGTCTGAAGAACCCCCTTCCATGAACAAACGAAGGTCTTTTTTGTATCCTGCTAAGTGTACTTGGAATTGGAAGGATTCGAACCTTCAATGAACAACTTCGCATGATTTACAATCATGTGCCAAACCATTAGGCTTCAATTCCAGCATACACATAGAATTGCTTTCTTTTGAAAGTTATTTAAACAGGTAATACTTATTTATAAACTAGCCTTTTGTAAAAAAAAAAAACTCATTTATTATACTCGCAGGCTTAGGACTTGAACCTAAATCTCTAGGGCATGAGCCTAGCAAGTTACCAATTACTCTAACCTGCATTATAATATTAATATAGTATAGTTTAATTTATAAAGTTCTTTTCTTTTTATCACTTTACTTTTACCTTTGCAAAAGCAAAGGTAAAGAAAAAAATGGCGCCAACCGCACCTTCCGGTACGATTACTGTGTTACGACTTATGCCCGGCTGCCAAATATACAATCAAATATAGGTATACAATCTACACTTTTCCTGTACACTCGTTAACCAGGCATTGACGGGCTATTAATAGCCGGAGATGAACAAATTTCACCGTTTCAATTCTTTAAAACGATTACTTATGATTCCTACTTCATACATTCGAGTTGCAGAATGCAATCCGTTTAGATAAGGTTTATAGATTTGCACTTATTTGCATAATTGCTACTATTTGATTTATCAATTGTAACACGCGTATAGCCGCGATCATGAACTTCATGAGGATCTGTGATGATGCACTCCTCCTCGAAAATTTCTTTCGCTGTGGTTTATAGGTACATTCCAGACTTAACTAGAATTAGTCAATATAAACATGCGCGTTTCGCTCGTTTATGGAATTAACCCAACTTTACAAAAAACGAGCTGACCACGACCATGCAAAGCTATAAYTACCAACTAAGTTTTTTTTKCAAACATRGRTRTAGTAATTAATCAAGACCGCGTAAGGTTAGCGCGTAGCGACGAATTAAATCGCATGTTCCACCATATTGAATCTCCACGCATTAATTGTTTCAATTTTAAGCTTGCGCTCGTACTATTGAGGCGGGCTTTTTCCGCGTTTGCTTATTCAAGGCCAAAGGCCAAGACATAAAAGCCATCGTTGACTGAATGGACTGTTATAATAAGCGTCGGGTCTCCCCGAAACTCTTACTTCAAAACCGTACGTGATAGTTTCCCATCATACGGCTCCTCGTGTAACTATACAAAATATATAATATAAAATAAAATGTAATATTTATAAGCGGTCTAGGTGTTTCCAATTAAAGTTGACCCTAAGGTTGTTCATAGATTTTTTTATCTTAGCAATCTTTATAACACCATCATCTGTATAGTGATGTTTTTTTATCATCAAATCGTCTACTTCAGACCAAGCCTTATAATCCAGATATTTAGAACTTAATAAAGGAAATTTGTCTAAATAAGTGCGCAAAATTTTTTTAGACTTCGCACTACTTATTTTTATTTTATACTGGTCTAACGCATTTGGATTACGTGCTGTTAATGTGCCAAGTTTTACACAAAAGAAGTATTGTTCCATTTTTAAAAGTTTGCCTAATTCCAAAACTTCCATCGGCATCGATAAACCCGGCGTACCAGGCGTCGTGATCGATAGGCTTCAAGCTTAAAGGTAGCTTTAAAATAGGTATTCCTTGTTTGCTTAGCCAATTGACTACTAAATCGAGTTGGGAAGCCTTTGGTGTTCTTAATTTACCATTGACTAAATTGACAAAATTTAAAAGCCCTTGTTTAGAGTAAATATTTAAATAGCAGGCTTGTCGAGTTTTATGATAGTGAATGGACCCTACCTTTTCTTCACATTGGTCAGAAAGAATTTGTAGCAATTTTTCTGCAAAAACACTTTGATTTTTATGAAAGGTAATATTTATAGTAGGTTTTAGATGTTCTTTTGACTTAACAAGTACGCTACCATCACCTTCCCATAAACCCGCTAAATAAGCACCGAAGATTGTTTTATCTTTATAAATAGAATGTTTTTTATTTTTATATTGCATTATTTTTATAATTAAAATTTGTATAATTTTTTTCACGTGAGACACGTCAGCATATCCACCCTATTACAGTTTGGCATTTGCTTTTTATCTCATCCTACTCTCAAGTTAGCGAGCAGTTAGCCCTCTCCTTATAAAGGTTGCTAGCTTGAGGTTTCCTCGTTCCGTGATTACTAAATTACGAGCACTTAGATTTCTGCTAAACACCGACAGTTATTAGAAGGAACAACATGGTCGGTAATATACCATGTCTCAACTGTATAAATTAGATTAACGATGCGTTATCACAGATTCGTTGACTAATCATATGCTCTTTGCTAGAGATTCGTCGTTTCCCCCTTGCTTTTGCAATAGCGAAAGTTCATCCCGTTTAACCCGGCTTCACACCTCAAAAGGCATGCGGGCTATGCTTTTCGTCGGCTCCTACGACGTCTGGTTTTTCACCAGCAAATAATCACAGTTATAAACACAAAGTGTATTACTTACAGTACGTATTATYTTTAATACTTTTCTGTAAAACGAGTCGCACACTACCGTATCTAATGGTATTTGATCCCCATTCCTTCGTTCCTAAGCTACTGTTTTGACCCAACTAATTGCCTTCGCAAGTGATATTCCTAAAAAATTATTCCCATTTTATCGGTGACTTTTTAATTCTATTAGTCGCTGTCAAACGAGTTGTTCCAGAGTCTACATAGTAGACAAAAGAGCACCGCCGAAGAACGCTTTACGCCCAATCATGATCTTTATTGCTCGAACGACTGGCCTAACCGAGACTTCTGGCACCAGCATTAGTCCGTTCTTCTCTCTAGGTACGCTCTAGTTATTCCCTAGCATTAAGGGTTTACAGAATTCTCCTTCACTCCCCTACCAGTTTGGTTCGCTCAAGCTTTCGCTCATTGGCAAATGTTTTGCGCTGCTGCAATCAAATGATCGGCTGTGCTTACTACACAGCTGGTACTGCTCTACCTCTCAATGCAGTTAACGATAATCGGCTATGATCTATTAGACAATACAACCTAATCGTCCATGAAACCTCTAAAGAGTATTTAATTTTTTTGTATTTTAAACAGAATTACTTTAGTTTATTCTCATGCATTCCTACCCTTTACGCGTAATGCTTTACAGCACTACACTAGCATGCGTCAATCCCAACTGTCGCAATAAAAGGGACGCACAATCAACGTCCTTACAATGTTTATATTTGTAAGTTTATATTTATAAAAAATATAAAAATATCTCGTTGACTTACGCTTTTGGCAGGGTTCGAACCTGCGTCATCCAAGTTAACAGCTTGGCGCTCAACCACAGAGCTTCAAAAGCTCCTATTCTCAACACAATAAAAGATACTGTTGTAAAACAAAATAACAGTCCATTTAAACTTTTTCTCAACCAGGCATATTAATATTATATTAAATAATTTATGCGGAAGGTGAGAGACTCGAACTCCCGCGTTTAAAAAACACCCGTTTTCAAAACGGGCCCATTAAACCAACTCTGGCAACCTTCCGTAATTGTGTGACCAATGCCAATTATGCACACCTTTTGGCTTTGCGGTTGAACATTTATAACGATGATCCTTGTACTGACGGTGTATGCTTATAAAGCCTACGATTATTGTTAGTGGGATTGCTAAAAAAATATTTTAACATAAGCAAACCCTTTTATTTGGACTTAGGCCGTTGATTTATTAATTGATGCCTTAAGGCTGTTCTAAGTTTAACTCTAAACCTGCTGAATATCCTTGCCCTTTTTTTCACCGCTGTTTTAGGGAATAGCCTTTAATAAATAACTAGTCAAGCATCATTACTAGTATTACACCAAACTGGGTACATTAAATATTAAATATAGCCAAGATTCTTAAAGTTGGCTAATTCCTTCCCTGCATCTGCCTCCGCTGCTCTTCCACCTCTGCCTACGCAGCTTGCTCAATGCTAGCCTATAATTTAGTTGATACATTAGCAGTTGTTATCTTCACCGTTGGGTAAGCCACTGCTAAGTATAAAGGCTGTTGTAGCAGTAGCCGAACTCGGCTTTTTTATTCATTAAATTTTCATTCATTAAAATACTCTATTTGACAAATCTATTATATTCCATTTTTTAACCGGTTTTTTCAGTATTATTTTTTTTTACCAAAAAAGACGTATATAAAATATGAAAATAATGTTTTATTACCTTTAGAGGAAACAGCCGATTTTAAGAATAAATAATTTTTAAAAGCCCCTAATTGAATTTAAAAGATGTGTCACTTTTGTATCGACAAAAAAATATGAGTTTTCTAGTGCTCTTAAGGTTTAAACCCCCTTATTTTTTGACACTGGTTTTTAATCGTTTTTTTATATTAATATTTTGTATAAGCTATAAAAACTTAAAGCAAAATATATATCGATTTATTTGGGCGTTGGAAGAATCGAACTGCCATAATTGACTTGTAAGGTCAAGGTTTTACCATTAAACTAAACGCCCAGGTAGCGGGGGGGCTCAGTTTTTTACTAAAAACGCTTATTTACATTGCGAAAAGAATTAAAAAAACTACCATTAATGTAAACAAGGCAATCGCTTCTGTTAGTGCAAAGCCTAAAATACTATAACTAAACAATTGTTTTGTTAAGCTGGGGTTTCTAGCTACTGCAGTAATTAAAGATCCAAATACAATACCGATTCCTGCTCCGCAACCGGCTAAGGCAATAGTTGCGCATCCTGCGCCAATAAGTTTTGCAGCTGTATCTTGCATATGATATAAAATTATATATTTTATTGTTTTATATTATTCTATGTAATACCATTAGACTAGCATTACCAGATTAATAAAACAACTAAAAGCAGTTGAAAAGGTTTTGAGTAGTTACTTCAATTGAAAAAACTAAACACTACTAACTAGACAACAAGATATTAATTTATTGTAACCTTTTAGCACTAGACAAAGCTAAATGCTTTTTTTGCTGCTTTGGATATTTATTTTTACTATATTAATTATTATATATGATAATATAGTTACGCAATTTATAAAGCATATTACGTAACTATAAAAAACAATTACGTTAGTTACTTGTGATTTTTCTAACAATATGGTCACATAATAGTTTTTTTAAACGTAGATTGTGTGCCAATTGCAGTGCCACTGTACTAATAAGCCATTGATTTACTGACTCAACTGCATTGGCTTGGCTGGTGTTAACCAGCCAAGCTTGGTTAAGTAAATGGTTATATTGTAAACCGACATTATTGCTTTCTGTTAGCCACGTCGAGTTAGTCGTTGGGCCTCTATAATGCTGACTGAATAGACCAACTAGTTGTGAACTATCTGAGTCACCCCGTAGTTGCTGAACGCCATTTTGATAGCTTGCCGCTTGGCGCAATTGCGCCGTTAAACTATTTAATTTTTGACGAATTTTTAAAGTGCTGACAATTTTTGGTATTATAAAATATAATACGTAATAATATACTGCGCTAAATGTAATTAATAAATATACATATTGCGAAAAGTAGGTTAGTGCATCTAATTGCGGCATTTGATAATATAGCTTTTTTTCTTGCGAAACACAGGACTTGAACCTGCACCTTAAATAGAATGGTTCCTAAAACCACCGCGTCTACCACTTCCGCCAATTTCGCGATTTTAAACTAGACAACACATCAAAATTTAAACTTGTTGACACAATGGCTAAAAGAGGCAACGCGTACATAGATTCATTCCAGCATAAGTAACAGTTGGTATTTTATACACCTAGCTGTAAACTATATAAGCCTTCTAGTTTCTATTTTGTCTTCTATTTTTTGTTTTCTCTGAAAGCTTTGGTGCTGATCTGAAGGCGTGTTTTTTTATTTTTTTTGAAGTTTGAGCATTTGTACGCGTTCTTTGGCCCCTAGCGGGCAAACCAAACATATGGCGAGTTCCCCTATAATGTTTTAGCTGAATTAAACGCTGTACATCGTTCTGAATATATCTAATAAGGCTAGTATCAATTTCCTCTCTGCAAATACGCATAAGCTTATTAAGTTGATTAACCTTTAGCTTTATAAGCTTTACTTTTGGACTGACTCCCACTAAAGAGCAAACCTTTAAAGCATTTGTTGTGTTTAGCCCAAATATGGACTGCAAAGATATTAACAATGATTGCTTTTGATTTAAATGTGTTCCTAATATTAACATCTGTGTATATAAATTTGAATCTACGTTAATTTGATTCTAATTAAAGCTGGTTTTTTGTTGATATATTTTCATAATTACAATATTTATTATGTCTAATATATTATTAATATTAAATTAATTATGCCTAATATATAATCAGTATTTTTTTATCTATATAATAATAAATAAAAAAAGAGGCCTCTTATCGACGCAAATAAACAAAGTAACTATTAGCAGCTGATAAATGGAATTGAACCATTATTTTAGGTTTTGCAAACCTACGTAATACCAAATATACTATATCAGCTGCTAATCAAAACAAGGCAATTGCCTTACTCTGTAACATTACAAAAGATGCTGAGTTTTAGTTAAAAGACTAACTAGCTTATATAACGGGCTCTTTAAGCTATTCAAGGTACTGATACTAATAATTGTCTGCAAATTACTGGCAAGCATGCCACCTGACTCTGCACGTACGCTTGACCTTATTTGACCGCTAGCTGAGGTATCGCCCAGTAAATGCTCAAATTTCTGCATTGCCCGGTCCGGTGAAATCGCGCTGTACCGTTGGGTTACTTCAATAATTTGTTTCTTAGTAAAATTTGTCAATGCGCACTGTTTTAATTCATAATCGGAAATGAAATAACCAATTGTAATAGGGTTTACATTATTTCTAAAACGCGAGTTTTTCAAAATAAACGCTCCGATAACTCCGGCATGCTCTGTATAAGAAACTTGATAACTCTTATTTATATATCGCGTTTTACATAATGTTTGAGCTACAATATAGCTGATATGGCTTTTTGTCAGAGCTAAGTTTTGATATTTTAGATCGATATACAACTCATACTCATGCATGCTAATATCCGATCCCACAATTGCATTAATATTATTGAATCCTTGTTCTAGATGTTCTAGAGATTGCTTTTTTAGCACGCCGTAAGGCTTAATCCAATGGGCAAATTGTCTTGATATTTTTATTTTTTTTGAATGCCTTAGAATTACGCTTTTTGAGGGTTTATTAAAAAAACAGCTAACATCTATAGTATACGGTTTTTCACACTTTTCAGGCGTATTAAATTTTAACACAATTACTCGTAATGGTTGAATATGCGAGGTTTTTTTTTTATTTTGCGGAGTGCTTCTCACTTCCCCACCAAATAGGGAAAAATGTATTGTTTTGTAGTATTTGCTAACGTCTTTGGAAGCTTCTGAAATGCTAATAGACTTTAGATTTTGTTTTCTTATACTGCTAGAGTTATTTAGTATACTTTGCTTATAATTCATCTTTTTACTTATAAAAATTGTTTTACTGCTTACAGTTATCTCCATAGATATTAAAATACATGAGTCTAATATAATTATGGAAGGAACGCCGCTACGTATAATGAAATGTTAGATCGAATCCTGGAATTGGCTGAAATACGCTATAATTCAGTTTATCAAGTTCGGGGAAAATAAAAATATTGTTTATTCCAATAGATCCCTGATTTAGCGCTATGTTGCTATCTTTTTTTTTTTGTAAATTAATCTGATCTTTTATTAGTAGTTGTAAAGCAGTAAGCTCTGCTGACAAAAAAGACCATTTGTAACAAAATAAGCGCACCGCTTTTTTATGTAAATGGCTTTGTGCCCCTATAACGGCCCCTTTCATTACTTTAAAAGCGGCGATTGGTTGCCGGCTTTTAATTAATCGGGGTGTCTGACCGCAACAACAAAAAAATTTATAAAAAGCAGTATATAGGTCGCTTTGTGAGAGCAATTTTTTTGTTGTTGCATGCAAGACTATTTTTATATTATTCCATAATTTTGGATGATTAAAGTGAGCTTTTGTGGCATTTTCATATGTATTACCTTTTATAGTCTGTTTTTCCAGATTAATGTCTTTACAATTTTTGTAATTGTCTACTATTAATGCAGGGAAAAAAGAGGCGCTATTATCCATTAATTGATAGCGTTCTATACTAAATTGATGCCAACTTAATATTTGTTGATCTACGCATTTTTGATACTTCATTATTATCCAATATTTGTAATTATAAAATTAATTTTATTTTTATATTTACTAGTTACTTGATTAATAGGTAAATATAAAGTTTATTTGTATGGCTATTCATAGCCCTAATATTTTATATGCCATAAAAAGATATAGCAATACGCTTCGGATAGTATTGGACTCGAACCAATGAAGCCCAAAAGGACAACTGCTTTAGCAAAGCAGCGCTTTAACCAACTTAGCTAACTATCCTTCCATAAGCAAAGTGCAGTGGAGTATATATATTCTTGCTTATTGTATATTTATTATTTAATTAAATATTATTTATTATTTAATTATTATTTAAATTAATATTTATTATTTAATTATTATTTTGCTCTCTTATTCTCTTTATATAGGACTAATAAATCAAGCATGTTTTAATTAAGAATACTTACTTTTGCAGATAAGGTTAAATATAAAACGTATGGTGATCTGCTATTTGCTGCGGGCGTTATAATGCACCGACGTATACAATATTTAATTTTAAATTAGTAACTTATAAATCCGTTTTTAGTGAAACCCTTGGTTTATCCTAAAATCGAATTTAACGCCCCTTCAAAGCGATTTTATAATTGTGCTTTTATGTACACTGTTATGTACACTACACACCTTAACGCGTGTTTACGTTTCTACTATATTTATAAAAAATACTTTTACTTTTTAATTTTATTATGTTAATTACAGACAGCTTTTTTAATTTATCATGTGCATAATTGAGTATTTCAATAATGAAGGCCGTTACTTAAAGACAATTATCTTTTAATTCGGATTGTCTTTTCTTCTACACTTTTAATCCGAATAATTTTACATTATCGACAAATACTTTACATAGTCAATAAACAATTTTTTATCTTATTACATAATTTTATTCCATACGCGCCTTTTGATACAGTTAAAGGCGCATAACAGGTAAAGCTTATCAATAAGACTTAATTCTGGTTTTCAAGAACGCAATGATAAACCCTCAACCTTAGCAATTAATAATATTTGTTTAATGACTGTTTTAAGCTAGACGAGATTAGTTTTTTTACAGCTAAATTTCAAGCACGAATCCTTTAAAAAAAAAATGTCTTTATTTATTATCTGGGAAAAGGCTTTCCGTATCATCTGCTAATATTTCTTTCATAATATAATAAGACTCTTCAGATTTACATACTTTAAAATACTCTATAATATCATCCCAATATGCTTTATTTTTTAACGGTGTGACGTAATTCTTAACGGACTCCAATATTCCTATAATACTTTCACTTTCCGGAATTTCTACGTCGGCATCAATATTTTGTTTTGCTTGAACATTTTCAAGGTTCTTAAGAATACGTTTTATGGCTAAAAGCATCTCAACGGAGGAAATCTCTTTAACTTGCAGAGACTCCATTATATCATGCAGCCAATGGAGTAAATTGTATTGATGTACAACTAAAGCCAATACTAACCCTTTTTTATACATTTTTTTTAAAATCTCTGCTTGGGGAGGCTTTACAAAGAAGCAATCATGAATGGTTCCTAGCGCTAAAGTGTCATCTTTTCCCAGCTGTTTTATTATATAATGGCATACCACTCCATCTAAGAAATGTACATAGTTGGCGACAAAAGCATTAATTGTTTTTGTTCTTGATTTTTCAAGATTGCCTTCTTGATCTTTAACAATTCTATTGATGCTTATTCGCTGACTTTGATAACGCTTACCCCTTTTCAAATATATACGCAGTCGTTCTGTTTCTTCTTTATGATAGACTACAAAAGAATCGCTATAGGGGCCTCTAATAATAAATAAATCCAAATCAAATAATAATTTACCAATAGATCGCAACATTTTCATAAAATTATTTATTGTTTTAAACGTTTCATCGTTTTTTAGTAGCTTCAGTATTTTACTTGCTAATGCGATTAAAAGCTTATTATCAGGATACAAAGAGCCTTTTGCAAAAAACTGTTTTAAATCTTCAGCAAAGCCCACACTTGTTTTTCCATAAATCAATGGCATTACAATTGCTTTCGTTAATGATCTATCGAAATTAGTTCTAAAGTATTCTTTGTAACGCGCCTTTTCCTGATTTTCTTTTTCTAACAAAAATCGCTTAACATTATCACTAATGTTTTTTTTAACCGTCGCATCAAATGCTGAGTATTGTTTATTTTCTAACCAATTCAAGAAAAAGGTATAAATATCTTGTTTGATACCATCGGGTGACTTTATCACATTTGTTAATTGACACAACTGTCTATCACTATTAATAGTTCCCATAATTTGGTAAGCTGATGCTGAAGCATCGTAGAAAACACCTACTCTGTCATACACTCCTTGCCGAATAAGTAATAATTGGCCTACTTGTATCAAACTAAGCTTCTCCGCTAAAAGATCTTCCAATAGTAATTGCTCAAATTTATCGTTATTAATTAGACGATTTCCGAAAATAGCATTCCATTTTTCAATAATATCATTTTCTACTAAAACTTCCTTTAATAACAGGCTAAATTTTGCCATTGTGTATTTATTTTTTTTACGATTTACAAAAGGTTTATCACTGTGAAATGAGATCAAACTTCTAGTAAATTCGTCTAATTGAATATTCAAATGTCCTATTCGATACACGCGCCCTCTAAAATCCTGAACCGCCGGCCAATAAATGATCTTATTGCTATAAAGATCGGCAACTTTGAGTACTTCTTGATTTCGTAAGGTTGCATTTTTTCTTGAAATTCGTTCTTTTACAATTGCATCACTTACGTCACCGGCCTTTGTAAACATTTTTGCCCATTTGCTAGTAATTTTTAAAATAAGATCTCCATCCGGATTTATCCATTTGTCCGAAAGCAATAATCGCTCACTGTTTGTTAATTCCAGTTGGTACTTATTATAAAATGCTACCATTCTTTCATTTATTGTAAACTTTACTTTTTGTAAATGATTTAAATGAGTAATATTTTTTAAATACAAACGATGATCATGAATTCGGGAGGATTTACTGTCCAGGTATCCTTGATATGAAATGTTTGTTAATGAACTTAATAAATATCCACCATTATCTGCACCTTCATTCGGGTTGATAGTCCAGTCATTTGGGGGATACACCATTGGCAATGCTAATGTTTTAGGCAGTGCTAATAAATTTGATCCTGTCCAAGCAAAGTAGGCAGCGGTTTTGATTTTTTGATTTTTTTGCGGCGCCGATTGTATGGTCTTGTAGGAATCAAATAGCTGTTCATGCAACAACACTTGTGTTATTTGTTTTGATAATTCAAGACTATAACTGTCAATTATTTTTTTTTGATCATAGGTTAATTTAGTTGAGCTTAGCCCGTGTAAATGTACTCTAATATTCCATGCAAGGCGGTCCACCCAAGTAGATGCCTTTAATCGTGGACGCATGGCCTCTTCCTGCCCTACATACTGGCCGTTTTCATCTACTAAAAGGTTGTTCATTTTATCTATACTACGTACAAGTACGTCGCATAAGCATAGTGCCGCTAAACAAGCCAAAGTTTCCGAGTACTTTTTGCTTAAGAAAATGTTTAACAATGATTGAATCTCTTTAATATCATTGTTTGTATTTTCTATTTTATTGTTAAAATCTTGTAACTTCTCGTCCCACTTAACCTTTTTCAAGTCTCCGGGAATTATTGAATAGCATGCTGAAGTATTTGGGAATACTAAGCTTCCAAGCTCTGACAAAATTTGAAATATGTATAATTTTAGATCTTTATCATCCGTGATTAAATCTAATTGTCTCTCTAACTGTTTCAAATAAACAATTAATCCTTTACCAAATGTTCCTTCTTGGTCTATCAATTGTTGAAGCTGCTCTAAGTTAAATTCTAAATCAGCTGAAATACCACGCTCTATAAGCAATTGTCTTAAGTATTCATTATATTTTTCTAATGAATCTCCTTGTAGCAACTCCACGTTGCTTTTTAATTTGTTTTGTTTTTTTATTGTCATGAATGTATTAAAATAAAATATATATCAATTGTTATTTTTTAATTAAATTAATTAAAATGCGCTTTTGGTAGGATTTGAACCTACTACTTCCAAATGTTGTTAAACATTGGTGGCCTCCTTTGAGCTTCAAAAGCAAAAACTAGTACTGCTTTATTTTATAAAATATACCTGGCGCAATCAAAAACGGACTCCTTTTATAAAATGTTATTTTTCAAGCCATTTATTTTTATACCAGGTAATCAGGCAAGCGACTAAGCTAAACTCACTAGTTATTACTAGCATCATTGCGAGCACTAGGGTCTAACACACTGGGCACATTCGATATACCCAAGATTTTTTAAAGCGAGCTAATTCCGCCTCTAATAAACTCGTGCCTTCTGCTCGTTGCCAGCTTCCAGCGGACTCGGCTCCGTTTCCTCTGTTCCAGGTTGCTGGTCCGTAATAGTGACGGCGCCCTGCTGGATCCCAGCGGCCACACCAGTTGCAACAACGCTTTTAGTCCCGAGCATATGCATAAGCGGGCCCCCGCGCTAACCTAGAGCCTCTCGCTCCTTCACTTACTGGGGAAGCTGCACCTTCTTGATCCAGTGGCCGCTGTTCTAAGTAAGACTCGTGTCTATTTCGAACATTTCATTACTGGCCATACAGTAGCTAGGTGATATAAAGTTTAAGCCCATGATAAGGGCAATTGCCCATGCATACCACCTAGCTTGCGGCAATTGTTTATTTTTAAGCTGGTTATAAATGCTTACAATATTGTTAGTTATACCCATTTATAATTATTTGCACCATAAAACCGCCATACAGCTTTACGGAAGTAGGTTTTTTTATTAAGCGCAACCCAACCAAAATGTTTGCAAGCAAGCCTAAGCCAATTTAAATTATAATTATTATATTTACAGCCCCCCCGAAGTGTGCATATACGTTAAATTTAATAAGCCGAGATTAAAGCTGCACACATTTCTTAATGCAAGAGCATTATGAGGAATCTCGCCAATCAAGGGGTCTACCCAAGAAAGCGTATCCCCTACACGCTCCATAAAATTAGTGATCGTTTTATTTTAGAGTAAGTGTCAAACACTAGCCAGCAGGCGATATACGTAATATTAAAAATAAACAGTGCAGCCATTGGTCCTTTATACATAAGAACCATAAAGAAAAATAGTAAATGCAGTATTAAAAGTACGATCAAGCTAAATACGCCAATGATAAACACCGATCGTACCTCTTGCTCCCGTACAAGCACTAACCAGCTGGTAGCGCACATTACTATTGTAAATAAAACCCCTAAAATAGAGAAGGCTATAGCCATCTCGTACAATTCCCATACAAAACAATAATACCAATATAATGGCAAAGTCAAAGACACTAACTGTGAGTCGCAACACGTTTGCTAATGTAACAGGAAGCTTTATTTTATGAGTTATGTAGTTAATTATTAAATAAAATAAGCTAGTAACTAGCTTAATTAAAAAAAATTAAAGTTGTAAAATCTGCAAATTGTAATATTGTTTCTGAAAGCATAATTTAAATTTTATGTTAGAAACCCCAGAAAAACGGCCCTTTACCTTCACTGGTTTACCGCCCTTTCCCTTTTTAGGCCAAGCCAGGATGACAAAAAAAGCTGGGTTTTATTTTTAAAGTCAATTAATTTAATTGACCTTACAAGCCTTTACAGGAGATGGCCGTTTTGACGTATCTGAGCATATAAGATACCCAGAACAACCGGGTAACGGAGTGATGTGGGGGGTATCCAAGGGGACACCCCTTGGAGAACCCCGTTAGTAGGTTGCTTCCAGCCTATTTACACCTTTACAGTATGATGGCTTAATCTGATTAAAGTACTTACCCCTCTTATTTTATTCTCTGCTCACTTTGGAGAAACTGTCGAGAAATAAATAAAAATTTATTTAAAAAATAAACTGAAGGATTTTCCTCTATAAGGCGGTCAAAAAAGTGCTTGATTAGCCGCGGAATTTACTAAATTTTTTATTCTTAAAAACGCAAAAATCTTGTCCTGACGCGGACACCGATTACCAAAATGAGGGAGTGTTACGCGTATATTCAACGTTTTTTGTCCTGTCTTGATTTCTCAATAAAAAAAATATATTTTTAATTTTTAATATAGCGGCTTACCAGCATAAAATGTAAAATAATATATCACTCGGGCTTTTTAAACAAAAATACCTTATTTCTAGTTATCCGTAGAATTAAGCATACCGATTGCATAAGTAAATAAATAATACATTAAACACTATTGGTAATTGTTAGTTTAAAATCTCGAATGTTTTGTTCGTAAATATGTTGTCCTTTAGCGGTAGTACTACGACTTAGAGTTAAGGCAATACTACCTAGCATAGCAGATAATAAGATTAAACTGGCGATGATTAGTTGCAAAGCGTAGGTAGTGTAAAGAATAGATCCAAGACTATAAATTTGAGTGGTATAGTCTAATATGCTGGAGTTAAAGCAATAGTGTAGTTCATAATTCAAATAATCTATACGATTAGGGTTGTTATATAGCAGTGAGTCGACATTTGCAAAAGAGCTACTAAATTCATTTAAAATATTTTTGCATTGCAATGCAAAAATAATCGCAATAATCGTATTAATAGGTGCTTGCTTTAATCGCTTTTCTGATATTGGCTCAACTTTTATGTCTAAGATCATAATAGCAAATAAAAAGAACGTACACATAGCGCCAACATACAAAACAATGAATAAGGCCGCCATATAGTCATGACCGGATAGCAAAACAAGTGCGCTGGCATTAAAAAATGCTAGAATTAAAAAAAGCACACTATAAACTGGGTTTGAGCTTTGTACAACTAAAGTCGCACAAGTGATAAGTAATGCACAAAAAGTATCTATTAGAATAGTCATGAAAATATTATTAGTGTTGTTAAATTTGTTCTGTTGGTAACTAAAGGGATTTGAACCCTTACGAGCGCATTCACAGCGCGCTATGCTTACCATTACATCATAGCTACCTTAAAAGTGTGATAGGCTGTTTTTCTTAATTAGTTATATACTTTGGTACAATAGCGTAGGAAAACAATACTTGCTATTGACTTAATGCTATGCAAACAAAAATATAGTTGGGTTTTACAAAAAATAATACGGTTATTATTGTACTTAAGGCACAAATATAAGCGTTTGCGGATACGGGCATAATTGTAAACATTTTTAATTTATGCTGGTTAGACACTATACTCTTTTGGTCAGTTTTCTCGGCTATTTTGGCTTGTACTGGTGACACGCTATGTTTACTCTGTTTTAGAAATGCTCTATTAAACTGATTACGCAGTTGTTGTACTGAAGGTTTCAAGGTTTCTTTAAAAGGTAATAATGTTAGCAAGTTTGGATTAAATGAATAAGCTACGCCTGTATTAGTAAAATAGATTGTTTTGATTACTCGAATATAGTAAAACGCACTTAAGATAGCACAGGCAAGTGCAATTGAAAGGGTTAAATACTGTTCTGTCTGTGTTAAAGCATTAATAATCAAATATTTGCTATAAAAACCTGCAAATGGAGGTATGCCGGCCAAACTAAACAAAGCGATAACCATTGCTAACGCTAAACTTGGATTTGTTTTATTTAATTGGTTTAAGTCACTAATATATTTAATAGTTAGACTATCTGTACCATGATCAATCATATGTTCAGAATTATTTTGCTTTATTCGTTGACGATACTCAAGATTTGGGTGTGTTCTAAATAAAGGCAATACAAAAATACTAAACAAACAAACACTTAATAGTATATAAACAACTAGGTGTATTATTAGTAAATCCCATTGACCTGTAATTAATGCTAACAAAAACCAGCCAACATTAGCAACTCCACTAAACGCAATAAGACGTTTTAACTTTACTTGCCGCATAGCACTAAAGCTACCAACTACTAAACTAAGTATAGCAATTAACGGTAATAACTCAAAAATTGTAATATGTAATTCTAAAATACGGATTAGCGCACTTGCCGCGGCAATTTTAGCAGTTATTGCAAAAAATGCCGTAATGGCAGTTGGGCTTCCCTCATACACGTCAGCGACCCATAGATGGAAAGGGGCGGCAGCAAGTTTAAATAAAAGGCTTATACATACACAGGCTAATCCAATACCTAAGGATACTGGGCTTTCATCTCGAAGGAACTCTGAACTGACGGCTATATTTGTATCAAAAACTGAGTAAAAGTAGTTAATTATAATACTTAAGTCTGCAAAATTTTGAGACCCAATTGCTGCATATATTAGTGTAATACCTAATAATAATATTGCTGAACTAAAAGCACTAAGTATAAAATACTTTAAACCTGCCTCTGCGCTAGCCTCGGTTTTAGAGCGCATTGCTGCTAACATATAAAAACTTAAACTTTGTAATTCAATACTTAGATAAAAAGTTAAAAAATTGTAACTTTTTAGTAAACATAGCATTCCGATAATTGAGAACCAGATTATAAAAACAAATTCATATCGACCATAACGTTTTACAGCAGTAAGCCCTAACAATAATGATGCCGAAGCGCTTATACATAATAGTACACTCATAAACCGGCTCAAGCTATCCCATATAATTGAATCAGTTAAGCCTACCGCATAAGTAAGTGGGCAATTTATATATAGTATTTTTGAACAAATTAGGCTAAGAATTACCAGTTGAATTATTGGTTCAATTAAAGTAACCGGTGTCGATATATAGGCATAACTTGGACGAATGATCTGCATTTGTGTTTTTATCAATCGAGCAGAATACTTTGTATTATTTTGGTTATGAAACAATCGATTTTGTTGTATAGATTGATCAAAATTAGTCTTCAAAGATACTTTATTTTTACTCAAGGTTTTTTCAAAACCTTTATATGAATCCTTTTTAGAATCGTCAGTATCACGCTTGCTAAGTTTAGGTAAGTTTATGTAACGTTCAAAAGGACGGTATACTGACTGAGTAAGCTTATTTCTAGTAAGGTTTTGAGTGCTGTAATTAGAAAAACAAATTGCAAATAATAAAAGTATATTTATTAAAACAATTTGAAAACATTCAGGAATTACTACTAAAAAATCGATGGTATGCATTTTTATTACTTTAATTTGTATTATATAAAATATGTATTACATAGTTTATTTTTCTGTTTTATTTACTTGGCCTGACTATCTCGTTGCCTCGGCTCAATTTTATTATATATTACATAAATAAATATATATTTTAATAAGATTAAATATTAATTTTAAGTGTTTTATATTTTTGATATTAGTTAGTAAATACAATAGTATTTACTAACTAGTTTCTAAAATCATAAATTTATTATACAACTAAGTTGTATAAAAAAAATATTTTTCAGAAAGATACAGGCCAAATATCGTAATTTACTATTTTTATTTATTTGATAAAAAGTACATTAGCGATTCTAAATCTACGGATTTCTGATTTTTGATTTTATTGATTTAATATTTGATTATATAATATTTGGAAGGCAAAATCTTATAGCGTATCTATATATATATTTATAATTGCTTTAAGTAGGGCTTGAACCTACAACCTTTTGATTTTCAATCAAACGCTCCACCAGTTGAGCTTTTAAAGCGTATTTTGTAAGTAATTACTAATAATTAATAATTATTAGCTAACATTATGTATTCTAAACTAGCAAGTAGCTGTATTTTTTTATAACATACTAGCTTTTGTAAATTGATTTGATCCATACTTCCATGAATCATACAGCTAATCAATTCAGATCTTATGCTTTGCTTTTGCTCTTCTAAACTTGCGCTAACGGGGTCATTTTGTACGATTAACGAGACAAAGATGAAAAAACAAATAGCTAAAATTGATTCAGAGTTTAAAAAAACAATACCTAAACCACTAAGAGTAATTAATGCTATAATATAATATATAGTTAAATTTAAAGACATTTTAAATAAAAAACAATTTTGATCAGCTTTTTTTAACGGTCAATAGATCCGAACACTACATCTAAAGAGCCAATAATAGCTACAACATCTGCAAGATAATGTCCTCGACCGATTAAATCAATTGCTTGCAGCGAAGCATAGTCTGGTGATTTTATCTTTACTCTATAGGGGCGGTTGGTTCCATTGCTTACGCATAATACACCAAATTCACCTTTTGGGGCCTCAGTTGCACAGTAGGTTTCCCCCGCTGGCAGAGGGAACCCGCTACTGGTCGCTTTAAAATGCTTTATTAGTCCCTCCATTGACGTTTTAAACTCAGCTCTCGAAGGACGATCTTGGTAACCCGCTTTATCACTTAATAAATTAAGCTTATCGTTGGGGCTCATTAGTGTAGTTCCTGACACAGGCATTAAGTCAATCGTTTGTTTTATAATACGTAAACTTTGACGCATTTCTTCTATTCTTAGTAGGTATCGATCATAACAATCTGAGTTTGCTCCTACAGGTACATTAAATTGTACTTTCTCATATAGCTCATAAGGCTGGGCTTTTCTCAAGTCATATGCTATACCAGAGCCACGTAGTAGTACCCCAGAAACCCCCCAAGCAATTGCGTCTTGAGCATTTAAAACTCCAATATCAACTAAACGTTGCTTGAATATTCGGTTTCCCGTTAGAAGCTCCTCCATTTCATCAATTCGAGAAGCAAATTGGTCCGCCCATTGATGTATCGACTGTAGTATACCTCCTGGTAAGTCTGCTGCGACTCCTCCCGGTCGAAAATACGCGGAATGCATTCGAGCTCCACAAACTCTTTCATAAAATTCCATAAGCTTCTCCCGCTCTTCAAAAGCAAATAGAAAGGGTGTTAAGGCTCCCGTATCCATAGCAAAACATGAGACAGCTAATAGATGATTTAAAATTCGTGTCAATTCGGCATAAAGCATACGAATACATTTTGCCCGCGCGCTTAGAACGGTATTTGTAAGGCGTTCAATTGCTAAGCAAAAGCTGTGCTCCATTGCCATTACGCTAACATAATCTAGGCGATCAAAGTATGGCAGAGCTTGAAGGGCTGTTTTATACTCAATTAATTTTTCTGTACCACGATGTAGTAAACCTATATGGGTATCCGTTTTAATAATTTGTTCTCCTTGCATAGATAGGATTAATCTGAGAACCCCATGAGCGGCGGGATGCTGTGGTCCAAAATTTAGGGTAAATGGACGTGACTTTGGTTTAATTGGTTGTTGAATTGCCATAATTTATTATGTATATATATATTATATTGTCGGTGATTGTTTATTATAACGTTTTATATTTTTTTTAATTATATTTTCAGTAGTAAAGATCCTATTATAATAATAGCTCCTCTTACTTTTCTCTGCATATAAAAATGCTTTTATACTAAATAACACCGGAACTAACGAGAATTGAACTCGTATCTAGCACGTGACAGGCGCTTATTTTAACCATTAAACTATAGCTCCAAAAAAAAAACTTTATTTAAAAAAGATACTCATAATAAATTACTTTAAACTAGTTGAATTCTCATTGTATAATATTATATAATATTTGTATAAAAAATTAATGCAGTTCAATAGCGTCCTTTAAATAGATACAAAGCAGCACTGCAAAAACATAGGCTTGTAAAAAAGCCACGGCTAACTCTAAGCCATAAATAGCTACAATTACAACGATTGGTATTATAGATAATATTGCGTATAAACCATTTGTTGCCATTGCCCATGCGAAGTTTGCTATAATTGCAAGCAAACTGTGCCCTGCTGTAATATTTGCAAACAGTCGGACTCCCAAACTAATTGGTCTAAAAATATAACTAATCAGTTCGATTACAACTAGTAATGGGGCGAGCCCAATCGGGGCTCCTCCCGGTAAAAAAAAACTTAGAAAGCTAAGCCCGTGTTTAAACACACCAATTAAAGTAACCCCTATAAATAAACTAAAGCTTAGCCCAAACGCAACTACTAATTGCGCAGTTGTTGCAAAGCTAAACGGGATTAAGCCAATTAAATTGGCTGTAAAAATAAACAGCCACGTACTAAAAACGATGCCCACATATTTTCGTGCTTCGTATGAACCAAGTTGTTCTAAAACTAATCCGCTTACAAACTCATATAACATTTCACTTACTACTTGGTATCGACTTGGTATAATAAGCCCACCGTCAAGAAATAAAGTAGACCATATTATTCGAATGCATCCTATAGTAAGTAGGCAGTATATAGCGCTATTAGTGAGGCTAATATCAATAAAGCCTATCTGTAGAGAATAAAGGCTTATTACGGTAAATTGTTCAAGTGGAGAGTACATCAAAATTAATTAGAAGTTGCATAGTAATATAACTTTATACTGCTGTATATAAGTATATTTGAAGAAGAACTGAATTTGCTTACTGCGGGACTTGAACCTGCACTGTTTATAAAACAAAAAGCTTTTAAAGCTTTCGTGTCTACCGATTTCACCAAGTAAGCGGGGGGTATTATCATAATCGAACACTGGATCCCTTTCGCAACCATAGCTTGGAGTTTCCCAAGTCTAACATATGTCGATGATTAGAGTAATTATTTTGTTCTATAACCGATTTACCTTGATTGCTTAAAGTATATAAAAATTCAAATATTATTTGAGCTTTTAAGCGTATTAAGCCAGTTTGTGTATTCGTATAATTAGGAATAAAGCCATTATTTGATGTTCGTCTAAATAAAGCGCTAGAAAAATTGATATTAAAACGGCTTTTAGACAATCGATTTTCTAAAGCAGTTAAATAATTTAAACCTGCAGGTTCACAGAAACTACGACAAATAACCAGCTCTAACGGAACTACCGGCTTAGCGGTGTTATAAAAAAAATTAATATGCTTTTGAACTTTACTAAAATTAGAGTCATTTGATTTTTTGAAACCCGAATAAGCACTTATTATATAGCGGTATTTAGTTGAGAAATTGCTGTGTATTGTTGAATCTATATAGTTTTTTAAATTTATAAATTGCGTAGACTTTTCTGTATTTAACAAACTCTTTTGTTGTTTAGTACTTAGTAGGTTAGTTAAACTAACTTGCTTTGCAAGCAAGCTATTGTATATTACGTTATTTTGTGAATATAATAAGTTTAGGAATACCAATAAAAACATATTATTAGTGATATCTTTATAGTCAGGTCTAAAGCAGAATAACTCATCGATTTTTTGTAATCCAGAGGGTCTTACAGCATTATAACTTACAGGTAGACTAAGATTGTTCCGCATTATTATTTGCATTTTTTTGAAGTTTTGCATATACAAAAGCTTACTGTCATACAAGTTAATTCCTTTTGTCCGCATATATATTTTTGCTTTTTTTGTTAGTCGGGCTCCGCGCTTTAACGCCAAACTAGAAAGGCGTATTAAGCAATTGATAAAGTTGTCACTGGGCTCCGACTTATAGGGGCTGTAGTGCATATCGTTGTTAGATCTGTAAAAAACAAAATATTTGTATATATCATTTATTTGGTTAGCTTTTGTGATATGACAAAACTGCGTATAGTTTTTTTTTACGTTTCTTTGTCTAGAACCATTAAGATTAATAGGCGCAATTGATAGGTTGGATAACTTATAAGATTTGTTATACTTAACAAAACCAGTACCGGTATTAAAACGTTTATAGTTTATATTAAAGTCGTCGTGTAACCAAGATACATAATGTAAAATAGCGCTAGAAAAACGCCTTTTGTTTAATGTATATTTTGTAGAAAACAAGTGTTTTGCTGCGCATGCTGTATTTATTGGTAATAAGTGGGGTGTTAATACAGTAAGACTATTCGAATTTATTTTGTATTTTAGTAGCTTATTTGTAGGCAAAACAATTTGTTTACTTACTAGTCCAGTAAGCTTGAAAATATTTAGATTTTGTTTAAGATGATCATAAAAATAGTACTGGCTAACTCCGATAAACATAGAGCTTTGTGTTTTGCTAGCGATTCTTAACGCGATTGGGTTTGCTCTGCTCATTTGTAATAATATGATTTTTAGTGTTATCAACTAGATTAATAAAAAAAGTCTATTTTTATAGTATAGCAAATAGAATAATTAATAAAGCCTAATTAAAGTATTGTAGTAGTATTATATTTATAATTAGCTTGAACGAAGTGTTTTTATAAACACCCCAATAAGACTATAAATAAAAAAGCTACTTGATGGATTGCCTAAGATGGGATAATTTACAAGATTGTTTAAACTATAACGGTTGCAGCTATGACGACCAAGTTGGCTGGTTGCCATACCCGAGATTACCCCAATGGTTGGTATTTTTAAACAATTTGCCTGGTTTACTAGGTTTTGATTTTTTTCAGGATTAATAAAAAACATAATATCAGCCAACTTATTATTTATAAAAGGGCTTTTAGCAAACATCTGATATTGGTTTAATTGGTTTGAACTAATTAATTTATCATAGTAGTTGCGGAATTTTTTTTCATGGCATCTAAACAGTTTTGGTATTACTTGCTTAGAAATCCCAAAACTTTTGTAGGCTTTAAAAGTTTGGTTATTCCTAAATAAGCCCGTTACTGAAGATCGATTTGATCTTACACTATTTTTGTTTTGATTGCTATACGCTCTACCATCTTCTACGCTTTTATAAAACCGATTAATATAAAAATGATCAATACTATTGCTGCTTACCTTTTTAGCTAATATATTTTTTAGATTATGCTTGTTCTTTTTTAATTTCAAGTGAATATCCCGGAATGCAACAGCTGATCTTTCTTTACTATTAATCTTATACAATTTATAATTTGAGTAAAAGTGAAAACTAGCTTTGTTAATACTTGGGCTTTTAAATTTGATAAAATTCTTGGTATTTTTAAACAATACTTGAGGTTTAGAGGATGCTAGTTTTGACTGACCTATTACCTTAAAAGCCTCTATATTGTTTTGATTTGGGATTGTTACCTGTTTGGATTTATATTTATTTCGTTGGTCAAATATTTTAAATTGACTATAAAATATACTCGAGGGATGCTGGCCTTTTAACCTCCAAGCTAAAATTTGACCAAACAGACTTTGTTGAACTATAGACTGCTTTGCTTTATATTGTTCTTTATATTGTTCACTAGTTAATAAATCCAACCGGGTTACCGGCCTTATATAAAAGGAAAAAGGTAAATAGCTTTGGGTGTATATTCTCTTTTTTAAGTTTGATTTTCCAATTACGTTCGTCAAAAAAAATGTTCTATAGTTATTAATATTGTGTTGTATTGCCGGTGATTGTGCCTTTTTTGTTTTAGTGGGCTTTAAAGCCTCAATATCAACAATACTTTTTAATAAACTCTTTGAGGTATTGTTAAAATCAACTGATTTAGAGTGATTATAAAATTCCTCATTTAGTTGATTTTGCAAAGTATTAAAGCCTGTCTTAGTGTTAGTTAAAAACCCTACAAGTGGGGCAGTAATTTCTCCTGCTATTTGTTGTGTTAAAGTTTGAGCTTCTTTCACTTGTAATTGTATAGCATTTTTCATCTTAATTTGTAATTTATTATGGTGATTTACTATATATTGATTTTCATTGTTATACAAAACTTTACCTATTGTAATGCTATGATTTCCGACTTTACTAGCTTTTTGAGTTTCTAGCCTAGGTGTTTTAATAAGTTTACGGTGCTTTATTTTTGTTTGTAAAGAACCAGAATTTGTTAACTTCTGGCTTTGATTGATCTGCCTTTCAATCGGAGCATGCGCATCAAAATTGTTTGGCTTTTGCCGGAACAAAAGCAAAGGTCGAGTTAGGGTACAATTAAATAGCGCATTTGGGTTTTTTATAAAGTTCTGAATTTTTCTATCCTGTACACAAGTGGTCTTCATTTTTAAGCTATTAAAAAAGGTGTTTAAGTGATTAAATAAGGCTTTGCTAGATAATGAGCTTGCTGAGTATTTGGATGGAACAGTTAAGTTATTTATGTACTTTGCTACAATGTTCGATATATTATTTAGTTTGCATGGCATACTATGCCGCTTACACTGCTGCATTAACCAGGTATTTACTAATATTGAGTCGGCATCAATAGAGTCATTGCCATTTATAAATACAATCTTTTTATTGTTTCGCGCAGCGGACCAGCATATTTGCAAAGCTTTGAAAATATTTGAAAAAGTATTCCTTAAATTTAAAAATGCAAGATCGGGTCCCCAGCAAAGGAGTTGTTTGGTTTGAAATAAATATGGTTGATTATTTTCAAACATGTCTGAGTCTATTATCTTTTGAATTGGATATTTAACTTTTAACAAAGAATTATAAATATGGCTTGGTCCAATAGAATATCTAGAATAATTATGGGTTGTGTTATTATTTATAATATATATCATATGTTTTTTTATTTGTTTATAGAAATCTCAATAGTGCTATTATTATAAGAAATCTGATACTTTTTTTATATAGATTAATTATTATATTTATATTTATAAATATAATAAATATTAACATTTTAATGACTTCTCTTAACTAGTCCCGGTATTAGACCTTGCCCAGCATAACGCCGAAAACTTATCCGACTTAACCGAAATTTTCCAATAATTGAGCTGCGACCTGTAACTATGCAGCGATTTCGTATGTTTGAAATTCCTTGCTTTTTAGTATATTGCCGATTTATTGATTGTTCTAAAATAAGTCCTGGACCAATATAAGGCAAGTGAAAAGTCTCGTTAAAACAAATATCCAATTGGTAAAATTGGAGCTTAGGCGAAAAATTAACCGATAGTAATGATTTTAATAAAGTTCCTGTAAGTTCGTGATGATCAAAAGTAATTCGCTTTTTTTGATCACTTATAATACTTCGAAATCTGGTCTGAATTTTTTTGCTATTGCTCACTCTTTTAGTATAGGCAAAGTCTGACCAATCCGATAAGCCTTGTATTTGTTTTTTTATACCGTTGTTAAAGGTCACAATCTCATCTTTTCTCGAGCTTGCAAATCTTGTCTTTAATTTAGTATTAAAATAAATTGCCTTTAAATTCAAAAGATTCTTATTTAATAAATTAACGGAGAATGATTTTTTAGATTTTTTAAGTAATCCTAAAAATGTCTGATTTTTGATAATTGCGTTAAAATTATAATTGTTTTTTAATGTCATATTTGATAATTCGTCGTTTTATCAGTTTTTAACTATATAATTATTTGGTAAAAACTGGAAAGTGGCAAAAGGAGTATTCGAAACTCCGCATTTGACGTATGAAATCAATGTTCTAACCTCTAAACTATAATGCCTTTCAAATTTTTGTTCTTACAAATACATAAGATAATTTAAAATTTATTTTGACTTTTATATTTATATCTACTAATAAATAATTAATTAAACCTAGATTGTTAATTATTTTTTTTATTTATAAATGCAAATTACGTTTTTTATTGATCTGATCCCCAAAGGGTCCTTTATTTAGTTACCCGTGCTAGATCTTCTTGGTTCTCGAATTACTGGTAATTCAGGGTGAGTGTGAAAATCCATTGGGCTTGTCAACAGCCATTCTGGGCTATATACCGCAACAGGCTTTTGTTTGTGTTCAATTGGCCAAGGGTTTCTAGAAGCCTGCCGAGCCACGACAAAAGCTTCAATAACAACAGCAAAAAACACAACTAAGCTTGCGACACTAATATACGCCCCATAACTACAGACTAGATTCCACGACGCAAAGGCTGTTGGATAGTCAGGAATACGTCGTGGCATCCCGTTTAGTCCTAACCAGTGCATTGGTAAAAAAGTAAGGTTTGCACCTATAAATAATAACCAAAAATGGACTTGCGCCCAAGTTTCGTTATACATAAGCCCCGTAATTTTTGGAAGCCAGAAATAGAATCCACTAAATATGGCAAACACTGCTCCAAGGCTTAAAACGTAGTGGAAGTGCTAATGATAAGCTACTGCTTATCGTTTTGGACTATATCTTTATCTATAATTAAATTTTTTACAAAAGGAACTCTGGGCCATCTTGGGTTCTGATATTTAATAAAGTCGACTAAAAATGATGAATAAATTCGGAATTCTAGACTATGTTTTGGGTATTTTTGATAATGTCTAATAGTCAAAAAATACTTAATTTTGCTAATTCGATAAAATTTCATATAACAAAATAATCGGTTTTTCATAAAATATTCGTATAAAAAAATCATTTGATTAACGCGTTGATATTTGAATTGTATAGTACCGTTTCGTACATAATACACACTTGGTGAATAGTTTGGTACAACAAAATCTAAATTCAATTGTTTAGAAAATTCGTTCAGTTTGAATTCTAAAACACATTCAATCCGATTACCTTTATAATTAAATACTATTGAACCATCACTATCAATTAAACCCGCAAAATACGGGTCCAACGCTTTTAAGGTATAATCAGCAGGCTCAAATACAATATTCAAAAACGCGCACGCTTTTTTGAATGAGTCGACTTTTAATCTAATTAAACCGTTTATTAGATTAATTATTATCCTCATATGTTCTTCCGTTGACACGATATAAGTACAATATGGATTTTTTTTGTCATATCGAATTCTACCAAAATGTAACATATTCTGAATTGTTGTTAATATTCTAACATCACGTACATGAACTTTAATTCTTATAGCTTTTAATACAATTGTCTTGTTTTGCTTTCGAAGATCAAAATGACCGTCCCCATCGATAATGCCGGCTAACCAACCGTTTAACCGACTTGCTTTTATGTCGGAGCTCCGATTATGATTTTTAAAACTAGATAATTGACGTATAGTCTCTGAGGATCCCGTCAGGTTTCCTGCTGATTGTACAACTGTATTATTATTATTCTGACTATTCAAGTGTTTCATATTATTTATACAGTAATTAATTTATATTGTTTCATCTATTTCTAAAGATCGCATTATTTTACTTAAAATAGTAAATAATATACCAAAACAATAAAAGAAAACAATGCCTTCTATGGTTTTTTGTAGTTTCCAGCATATAGTCAATTGCAAAATAGAGATTTCTTTCTATTAGGCCCAATTCGAGCAACCACGTAATACGTCTAAACTCCTATACTTTTCAATATAGGTTGGACTATGTCATCAAAGAAAACACTTATAAAGTGGATTCATTTGTTCCGCGTGTAGTCTCTGAGGAGCCCACAAATTTAGTTTATGTTAGTTTATTTGTAACCCATAACAAAAAATGTTTATGGTTTCCTGCAAATTGCCCATTGCTATATTTTGCTATGATAAAAAGCTTCAATTGATATATAAATTGCCCAATTACGTTTTTTATTGTTAGCGTTCGTTAATTAATTAACAAAATTTAAATCTTTAGGGGGTCCTTGCATATAGCGGAATTTAGTCACGACACGTAAATGAATTATAGATACTAATAACACAGTTTAATTTTTCAGCTTTTTTTCCAAGCTCACTTTAAACGCTCTGTACTGTATTTGCTTTTCACCTAATAGCCCTATAACATTAGGGGAGCTGTAAAAATTGCAGATGCTTTGTAAAACTGCCCCTGCGTAGGTTTCTAAAAAATGGACCCGGGAAGTACTTCGAATCTTGTTAGGAATTTTAAAAGTGTTTTTAATTGCAGTCAATATTTCATAGCCGTTTTGTTGTGATATGCTAAAACTGTGCTGTCCGTTGGATCTAATACAAAAACAGCCCTCTGCTTCAGTAAATCCGATCAGCCAATTGGGCCAATGGCTGAATTCCAACAACTGGTTGCTATTATAATTATTAATGCAATTAAAGCCAAACCACAATTGCTTTAAATCTTTAATATGGGCATATTCACTATAAGTTATTTGATTGTTGTAACAATATTTAAAAAAAGCATATTGCCTTCGTCTATGAGTCAGCAATAGCCCATACCTGTCAATAATAGTCATAATATTTAGCAACTTTACGCGATGATCTTCTACCATGATAACAAAACCACGTCGTATGTGTAAATTCATTATACCTAATTGTTGGCGAATTTTAGCGCACATGGCGTAATTAGCGTCGGTATACTTTAATTTTATTATAATCCTAAATTGTAAGCTACGTTTTTTCCAGTGGTTTACTTGAATGCTGCCATCACCTTCTAAAAGCCCCACGAAAAATTGTTCATAGGCTTTCACAGCGTGTATGTTGTTACTATCTGTATTCATTTTTATTTTAATATTTAATTTTATCGTGAAGTCCTATATCTAAACCGGCGTTACTTAATATAACACCCGTTAATCCACCAACGGTAAATAAGAATAGAAACCCTAATGCAAATAGCATAGGTGTCTTAAATGTAATTCGACCAGCCCATAGTGTAGCAAGCCAGCTAAAAATTTTAATTCCTGTCGGTACTGCGATAATCATTGTTGCTGCTGTGAAGTAAGCTCTTGTATCAATATCTAACCCCACAGTAAACATGTGATGTGCATAAACAATGAATCCTAAAATTCCAATTGATGCCATTGCGTAAATCATTCCAATAGTACCAAATACAGGTTTTTCACTAAACGTACTAACTACATGGCTAATAATACCAAACGCTGGAAGAATTAAAATATATACCTCAGGATGGCCAAAAAACCAAAAAATATGCTGAAATAAAACCGGATCACCACCTCCAGCAGGGTCAAAGAAACTTGTATTAAAGTTTCTATCTGTTAGTAGCATAGTTATTCCGGCAGCTAATACTGGAAGACTTAGTAGTAGTAAGAAACTAGTAATTAGTACACTCCAAGCAAATAGCGGTACTCTATGCATTTTCATTCCTGGAGCTCGCATATTGAAAATAGTTGTAATAAAGTTGATAGACCCTAATAAACTACTTAATCCAGAAACATGTAATGAAAAAATAGCCAAATCAACTGATGCACCTGGCATTCCTACCAGTGATGATAAAGGCGGGTAGCAAATTTGACAACTATGATTACATCATCATAGTGACCTTTGGGTAGGCAACAGTCAAATTAATGGACTATACCATATATTAATGTAGCAAAAAATGGGCCTTAGGACATTCGATGATAACTACAATTATATCTATACAACGTAATTACTTTTAACAGCGCTTTCTAATTAAAGTAATTATTGATTTTGCTTTTAAGGTCTTAGTCTTATTTTTTTTACGTAAAGTTCTAAGCCATAGTGAAAATTCAAAGCTCTTTATGCCTAAAAAACGGTTATTTATTGCATTTGCAATTAAGTATAAAGTTGCTGTATTTTTGGTATCTAACATTAAATAACTATTTCGGTTTTTTAATGCAGATTGGACACCAAATAATCGGTGAATTGCAATAATAATGTGCTGATCGTAGGCTTGTCCTACAGCAAAACCGTGCTGTCCGTTGTTTAAAATATAAAAACTACCTTCCGCTTCTATAAATCCGGCTAGCCAATCCAAATCAAGAACGTCTTGTAAGCTTGCCCTGTTAGTCCATATTGGACTAATCGGGTCACTTTTTCTATCTAGTGATTGTTGTAACTTCAAAATATTTTGGGGTGTAGCATTACCTACTTGCTGCATAGACAGAGCTTTTTTAATAACTAGTACAGCCGCATATTTCATAGATCGTAAATGAAATTCACCAAACAAAGGTATCAAAACTGAGCGCCATAACATTTTACTACGCATACGATAAGTAATTGTGTATCCACTGTAACTAATCTTACCTATTTTTAAAATCTTTTTAAGTCTATAAATAGCGCGTTTGTTATACCTGTGCAACGTTACCTTTAAAACAGGCACCCATTTTGTCTTTTCTTTATTGGTCCATTCTAATCCAATATGTCCGTCACCATCTATTATTCCTACGGCCCATTTTTGCTCACTGTTAATATCTCCACGTTTAGTCTCTGAAGAAATAACATTGTTTTTATATTGTTTTAGCATTGTTTCTTTAATTGATTATACTTTGTACTGTTCTTTTATCTGAAATAAGTGACCAGAAGAGCAAAAGTGTTATTTCCTGCGGATTGTCTTACGATTTAAATCTTATAACGAGCCCGTTGTACACTTTAACATGTCCAGTCTTGTTTACTAGCATGTAACTCAGTAATTTAAATCTTATCAAAGTGTCCCCGCATCGAGTGAAGTTTTTTAAAGCTGTGGTCTATCAATTCAACAAATTTCTTAGATAGGCCATAGCAGGACCACCTATCCCCTTTAAATGGTCCATCCTGTTCCAGCACCTGTTTCAACTAATGCTGAACTTAATAGTAGTAGTAAACTAACTGGCAACAGCCAAAAGCTAATATTATTTAGTCGTGGAAATCAACTTGGCATCGTACTTTCGTACAAGCGTGGACTATGTCTTCATCTGATACATTTATATAAACCTATCAGCGCTTCGCGTGTAGTCTCTGAGGATCCTACTAATAAGCAATTAGTAGCTAATTATTAAATAACTATACTTACTTATGTTGGTTTCCTGCATATTCTTCCCGTGTGTAATAATGATTTAACAACGAACTCCGGAGAGAAGCTCCGTACCTTAAGTATATCACAAGTATTATAATAATAAAGAGTATATTATAATAATAAAGAGTATGCATAAGTTGCCGGGGTTATTATTACCTGTATATAAAAAAGATCGTTTATATCCGCTTTAAAAGCGGTGAGAGATTCCATGCATATAGTGAAGTGATATTCGTTTGCCTTACGGCAAAGACGGCATTTCCGACATATCGCTTGTGTAAAAAAAATTATTTTATAATAATTTTATACTATGCAAGCCTAATAAAATAATATTTATTACTAATAATTTTATAATCCAGGAAGGTTTAATTAATATTTAGAACTCATCTAAATGTTGCCAATTGAACACTCCTCGATTCATGTTCATTCCAGCCTTAATTGTGCGAATTTCTGCTAGCCCATCTTGCGTGTAATGTGTTTTATTTATAATACGCTCTGCCACTGTATGCCAATCATTATAATCTAGCAATTTCGCTGTCAATAAAGGGTACGCATTTAAATAGTTGATCAATATAGTTATGCTGGCAAGGCTTGAGAATTCAATTATGTAGTAAGTTTTACCGGTACTTGTTTGGCTACGAGTGTTTAAACCGACACCTAAGTAATTAGCAATCAAATTTAAAACGCCAGCATAGGTTACGTTTGTTTTAAGATCAACCGTGCGCTGCTCTAAGCGGAATCGACAGCTCACTCTTTGTTTGTGTTTGCATGCAGCGTCCACCTTTTGGCAAACGCCAGGCAGCTTTTTAGTATACCGAATACCAAAGCTTCCGTCAGCATCAATAAAACCAGCAAGCCATGAGTCCCCGCTTACAGGTTTTGTGCACACAGGCAATTTTTCTATTGACGCGCTATGGTGCTTGTTTAGCCAGTCAATTAATAAATGCATTTGGTAAATTTTTGGTGTTCTGAATTTGCCGTTGGTCATTGCGGTCACCCATTTAAGACCTTTTACTGAACTGACTGTAAGAACGCACGCGTTATTTTTTGTTTTATATCTAATAAAACCCGAGCCTACTTTGCTAAGCAGTTTTTGCGCTAAGGGCTGGTTTTTAATATGAAATGTTATATGCCATCTAGGGTTATGTTTGTTATAAACAGCCGGCATTACTATATGACCATCACCTTCGAATAATCCGGCAATATAAAAACCAAGTATTTGGGGTTGATTATAAATTATTGACATTGTATATTAAATATTATTGTATTATTGTTTTTCTTCTTTGCCATATCGGGAGCCCCAATCATTACGGGCACCAGGATATTCCCGAACCCGCCCATTAGAGCAGGCATTACCATAAAGAAAATCATAAATAAAGCATGAGCTGTTATTACAACGTTGTATAATTGATAATTTCCTGATAGTACTTGTGTACCCGGTAAAGCTAGCTCTGCTCTAATTATCATTGAAAGAGCGGTACCGATAATCCCGCTAAAAATTGCAAAAATTAAGTAAAGATACCCAATATCTTTTGCTGAGCTTGAAAATAACCAACGAACGACCAT